TGGCCTGTAGTTGCAATTTGGTTAACTGCTTTAGGTGTAAGTACTATGGCATTTAACTTAAATGGTTTCAACTTTAACCAATCAGTTGTAGATAGCGAAGGTCGTGTTATTAACACATGGGCTGATATCATCAACCGTGCGGATTTAGGTATGGAAGTAATGCACGAACGTAATGCTCACAACTTCCCATTAGATTTAGCATCTAATGAAGTTTTACCGGTTGCAGTTTCTGCTCCTTCTATTATTGGTTAATTTAATAAATCTAATATTTTTTCTACAAAAATTTTTATAATTTGTTAATAAGTTAGCAAATTTTTTAATAGTTGACATTTTATTGTCAACTATTAATTATTCGTTTTTATATCCATAAAATAATATATTTTTTAATAATTTTTAAGGACTAATTTATTATTAAAATACCCAAATCCATTACTTTTCTTTCCCCTTATATAGTTGATGCATTAACGATTTATAAAATCTGAAAAAAATAAAAAATTAAATATAAAACTTATTTTACCTATACTTAAATCTAATAAAGATTATATTTGTATTTTAATATAAACTAAACTATACTATAATACAAATATAATATATCTAATATATTATGTTATATACCTCTAACTCTATTTTATTGAATATTATGGTTCAATATTATTTCTATGTATAACAATAAAATAATAAAATATTAAATATGGAAAGTATATTACTAACAAAATTGCCAGAACTCTATGCAATTTATAGTCCAATTGTAGATATTTTACCAGTTATTCCAGTTCTTTTTTTATTACTCGCTTTTCTTTGGCAAGCATCAGTAGGTTTTAGATAAAGTAATAAATTATAAATCAAACAAAATAAAAATATTAAAATTAAAGATAACTAAATTAAATCAATAACTAAAGAAAAAAAATTTTAAATTCATAATCATTAAATTATTCTAATTATTTTAGAATAAATATTTATATATATAGTTAACTATACTATGCTTGAACCTCTTCTTTTTGGTATGGTATTAGGATTGATTCCTGTTACATTAATTGGTTTATTTGTTGCTGCTTTCTTACAATATCGTCGTGGAAATAAACTTGGTTTATAAAAATTTAAAAACTTAAAATAATTCTTTTTTCTATCTTATCGTTAAAAAAGTATTATTTTAAGTTTTCAATATCATTAATTTAACTAAAAAAGCCATGTAGGAAACTACCAACTAGCTTTCCTTACACCAGGTAATAGACAATTATGTGCCATTTCTCTTATCATATGTCTACATAAACCAAAATCTCTATAAACCCCACGGCTCCGTCCAGTTCTCCAGCATCTATTTCTTAATCTTATTCTTGAACTATTTCTAGGTAATTTCTCTATTTTTTTGCGAATTTCCATTTGTTGAAGAAAATTATCAGCTGTTTTAAATTCAAATAAAAGGAAGTCTCGTTTTTCTCTATATTTTAAAACAAGTTTCTCCCTTTTTTTCTCTCTTTGAATCATCGATTGTTTAGCCATAAAAAATTGTTTATTTAAAATTTTATTAGAGTTATTTAATTTGTTAAATAACTCTAATAAGATATTATAACCTAAATTAACCAAATTTTCCAGCCGTTGAAGCTATAACAAAAGCAGCATAAGTTAAAATATAACCAACAGTGAAATGAATTAATCCAACTAACCTAGCTTGAACAATCGATAAAGCAACAGGTTTGTCACGCCAACGAACTAAATTAGCAAGAGGTGTACGCTCATGAGCCCAAACTAACGTTTCAATAAGCTCTTGCCAATATCCTCTCCATGAAATTAAGAACATAAACCCAGTAGCCCAAACTAAATGACCAAATAAGAACATCCAGGCCCAAACAGATAGGCTATTCATACCATAAGGATTATAACCATTAATTAATGGAGAAGAATTTAACCATAGATAGTCTCGTAACCATCCCATAATATAATTTGATGATTCATTAAATTGAGCAGCATTGCCTTGCCAAATAGTTACATGTTTCCAATGCCAATAGAAAGTAACCCAACCTATTGTATTTAACATCCAAAACATTGCTAAATAAAAAGCATCCCAAGCTGATATATCACAAGTACCACCACGACCAGGTCCATCACACGGAAAACTATAACCAAAATCTTTTTTATCCGGCATTAATTTAGATCCACGAGCATCTAAAGCTCCTTTAACTAAAATTAATGCTGTAACGTGTAAACCTAATGCAATTGCATGATGTATTAAAAAATCACCAGGACCAATTGTTAAAAATAAGTCATTTTTATCATTATTTATTGCTTCAATCCATCCAGGTAACCAAATCTCACTACCGGCAATAGTAGCAGGACTTGATTTTGATGCTAATAAAAGATCAAACCCATATATAGCTTTTCCTGACGATGCTTGAATAAACTGTGCGAATACAGGTTCTACTAATATTTGTTTTTCTGGTTGACCAAATGCTACCACAGTATCATTATGTATATATAAACCTAAAGTGTGGAAACCTAAAAATAAACTTACCCAGCTTAAATGAGAAATGATTGCTTCTTTGTGTTCAAGCATACGAGCTAAAACATTATCTTTATTTGCTTCTGGATCATAATCCCTAACAAAGAAAATTGCTCCATGTGCGAATGCTCCTACCATTAAAAATCCCGCTATATATTGATGATGAGTATAAAGTGCTGCTTCCGTTGTAAAATCTTTTGCCATGAAAGCATAAGGTGGTATTGCATACATATGCTGAGCGACTAATGATGTTATAACACCTAAAGCTGCTAAAGCTAAGCCCAATTGCATATGTAAAGAATTTGTTATAGTATCGAATAATCCACGATGACCTGCACCTAATCTTCCACCAGGGGGTCTGTGTGCATCTAAAATTTCTTTCATGTTATGGCCAATAGCAAAATTTGTTCGATACATATGACCTGCAATTATAAAGACAACCGCAATAGCAAGATGATGATGAGCAATGTCAGTAAGCCAAAGTGATTGAGATTGTGGATGAAAACCACCTAAAAAAGTTAAAATAGCTGTACCTGCGCCTATTTTTGTACCAAAAATATGCTCTACAGTATCAGGGTTTTGCGTATAAGCATTCCAATTACCATTAAAAAAAGGTGTTAAACCTTCTGGATGAGGTAAAGTTGTCAGAAAATTATCCCAACCAATATGTATACCTCGTGATTCAGGAATAGCTACATGGACTAGATGCCCAGTCCAAGCTAATGAACTAACTCCAAATAAACCTGTTAAATGATGGTTTAAACGTGATTCATTAGTTTTAAACCATGATAAACTTGGAAGAAATTTTGGTTGTAAATGTAACCAACCAGCAAATAATAGTAAACTAGATAAAGCTATTAAAAAAATTGAACCGATATATAAATCGTTGTTATTTCTCATACCAATAGTGTACCACCAATGGTAAACTCCAGAATAAGAAATATTTACTGGATAAAAAGCTCCTCCTTTTGTAAAAGCTTTCATAGCAAGTTCACCAAAATGCGGGTCCCAAATGGTATGAGCAATTGGTTTTACTTTTAATGGATTTAAAGCCCATTGTTCAAAATTACCTTGCCAAGCAACGTGAAATAAATTACCAGATGTCCAAAGAAAAATAATTGCTAAATGACCAAAGTGAGAAGCAAAAATTTTTTGATATAAATTTTCTTCTGTCATTCCATCATGTGTCTCAAAATCATGAGCTGTTGCAATTCCAAACCAAATTCTTCTAGTAGTCGGATCTTGTGCTAAAGCTTGGCTAAATTTTGGAAATTTAGTTACCATAAATATTTTACCTCATTAAATTTATCCTACAGAAATAATTCTTGCTAAAAAGAAAGACCAAGTTGTACCAATACCACCTAATAAATAATGCGCTAAGCCTACTGCTCGACCTTGTGTAATACTTAAAGCACGTGGCTGAATTGCTGGAGCAACTTTAATTTTGTTATGTGCCCAAACTATTGATTCTATAAGTTCTTGCCAATATCCACGACCACTAAATAAAAACATTAAACTAAAGGCCCAAATAAAATGTGCCCCAAGAAATATTAAGCCATAAGCAGATAAAGCTGATCCATAAGATTGAATTACTTGTGAAGCTTGGGCCCATAAAAAATCTCTTAACCATCCATTAATAGTTAATGAACTTTGTGCAAAATTACCCCCTGTAATATGTGAGACTGTTCCTGTTGGGGTTACTGAACCCCAAATATCAGATTGCATTTTCCAACTAAAATGAAATATAACTACTGATATTGAATTATACATCCAGAATAAACCTAAAAATATATGATCCCAAGCTGACACCTGACAAGTACCACCTCTACCTGGCCCATCACAAGGAAAACGGAAACCTAAATTAGCTTTATCTGGTATTAATTTTGAACTACGTGCATATAAGACACCTTTAAGTAAAATTAAAACCGTAACATGAATTGTAAAAGCATGGATATGATGAACCATAAAATCAGCTGTACCTAATTTCATTGGCATTATTGCAATTTTTGATCCAACTGAAACAATGTCACCTCCAAAAATATAGCTTGCAGTTGTTAAAGCATTAGGTGCTGTGTTACTTGGTGCTAATAAATGTAAATTTTGAATTCCTTGTGCAAAAATTGGTTTTAGGGGTATACCTGTGTCCGAAAACATATCAGGAGCACGACCTAATGCTCTCATTGTGTCATTATGGATGTATAAACCAAAACTATGAAAACCTAAAAAAATACAGACCCAGTTTAAATGAGAAATAATAGAGTCTCGATGACGAACAACTCTATCTAATAAATTATTATAATTTTTCGCTGGGTTATAATCACGGACCATAAAAATTGCCCCATGTGCAGCACCACCTACTACACAGAAGCCTCCAATCCACATATGATGAGTGAATAAAGAAAGTTGAGTTGCATAATCAGTTGCAATATAAGGATAAGGTGGCATAGCATACATATGATGTGCAACTATAATACTTAGAGATCCCATCATCGCTAAATTAATTGCTAATTGGGCATGCCAAGAAGTTGTTAAAATTTCATAAAGGCCAGTATGACCTGCTCCTGTAAAAGGTCCTTTATGAGCTTCTAGAATTTCTTTCATACTATGGCCTATTCCCCAATTTGTACGATACATATGTCCTGCAACAATAAATAATACTGCTAAAGCTAAATGATGATGAGCAGTATCACTTAACCAAAGCCCACCAGTTACAGGATTTAATCCACCTTTAAAAGTTAAAAAGTCAGAATATTCGTTCCAATTAAATGAAAAAAAAGGTACTAAACCTTGTTTAAAACTTGGATATAATTGTCCAATCAATTCGCGATTAATAATAAATTCATAAGGTAAAGGAATTTCTTGCGAAGCTACACCAGCATCCAATAACTTATTGATAGGTAATGATACGTGAATCTGATGACCTGACCAAGCAAGACAACCTAATCCTAATAAACCTGATAAATGATGATTTAACATTGATTCAACATTTTGAAACCATTCTAATTTAGGGGCAGCTTTATGATAATGAAACCAACCTCCAAATAACATTAAACCAGACATTATTAATCCTCCAATTGCTGTGCTGTATAATTCAAGCTCACTTGTTATACCTTCCGCACGCCATAATTGAAAAAATCCAGACGTAATTTGTACACCTTGAAAATTACCACCTACATCTCCATTTAAAATTTCCTGCCCTACAATAGGCCAAACGACTTGTGCACTAGGTTTAATCGCAATAGGATTATTTAACCATGCTAAATAATTTGAAAAATATGCCCCATGAAAATGCATTCCACTTATCCATAAAAATATTATAGATAATTGTCCAAAGTGCGCACTAAAAATCTTTCTTGAAACTTCTTCTAAAGATTTTGTTTGACTATCAAAGTCATGTGCATCAGCATGTAAATTCCAAATCCAAGTTGTTGTTTTTGGCCCTTTCGATAATGTGCGTGAAAAATGTCCTGGTTTAGCCCATTTTTCAAAACTAGTTGTACTAATATTATCACGGTCAACTAGAACTTTAACTTTTGTTTCTTGCTTTTTGGAGTTCATTTAAATTTTCTTATTTGGAAACATAAAGATCGGAAACGCTCAAGTCTCATGAAATAACTTTCTATAATTGGAATTATTCCGAATTGAGTTTTCATAAGTATATTATAATGAATTTTAAGAAAAAAAGAAACTTCATAAAATTAAAAAGTTAGTATAAATCATTTGATTAATAATGGATATTTTCAAACTTAAATAAAAAGCTTAGATTTACACACATAATATATAATCTACCCCCAAGGGAATTCGAATCCCTGTTTTCTCCGTGAAAAGGAGATGTCCTAGGCCTCTAGACGATGGGGGCTTAAAAATATACAAAATAATAATAATTTTAATTTCTATATTTGTCAAATACATATGTTGATTAAAATATATTTACTAAACACATAACACATTAAAAAGAATTTAACCTAAATTAGTAGTCTAAAACCTAATATATCAATTAAATAAAAATTTATGCATTAAGTTTTAACTATTCTTTTTTAATAGTTAAAACCTAATGCATACTATCAAAAATTTATAAAAGGACTAATAACGATCTCCAGCAGGTCTAGCCTGAACAGCATAACTTGAAATCGTATATTGAATATTACGACCATTTACTTCGTTACGTTCTAAATAGAAACCAGGTTCCTCTGCAGGACGTTGAACAATAAAAGATAAAACACAACTTTCTGTACCTATACTTGCGTCAAAAGCATTAATTTTAATATATCCTTCTGGATTAATTTTTCTACATTCATTAAGTTCATACATTAATGCAGCCGAATCTTTAATATCAAATAAAGGAAGCCCCCATAATTCCCAATAAGCATTACGAGGGTGCGGATCATCTGTCCATTCAACACTAACAGCCCAATTTTTTGAAATAGCATAATTAATTTGATTTTTAATTTGCTCATCACTTAAATCTGGTAAAAATGAAAAACATCCTTGTGTAAGTCTCATCACTCTTCAAATATGTTATTTAATATAAATCTGAAATTTTTGTTTTTAGTTAACTACTAAACCATTTATTTATTTAACTTTAATGTAAAGTATTAAAAATTTTTAAAAAATTAATAGAATTTTACTATAAAGAAAATCTTATTTAAACTTAAACTTTGATCTTCTTTATAGTAAACATTATACTACTTTTAATATATTATTTAGTTACTTTCAGTTGCCACTTCAGTGAAATCAGGTGTATCTGTTGAAGTATATTCAAAAGTAATATCTTTCCATAAATCTAAAGCTGCTTTTAATGGTCCACAAGTACTAGCAGCTGTACGTAAAATTTCAGGACCTTCACCAACATAATCACGACCTTCATTACGAGCTAAAACCATAGCTTCTAACGCAACACGATTCGCTGTAGCGCCTGCTTGTATACCATCAGGGTGACCGATTGTACCACCACCAAATTGTAGAACTACATCATCACCTAAATAGTAAAGAAGTTGATGCATTTGACCACAATGAATACCACCAGAAGCTACAGGAACACATTTTCTAAGAGATGCCCAATCCATATCGAAGAACAAACCTTCTGCTAAATTAATTTTTAGCTCTGTTAATAATAGTGTGTTATAGAAACCTTTAACCATTAAAGGATCACCTTCTAATTTTCCAACAACTGTACCAGCATGAATATGATCTACACCACACATACGCATCCATTTACAAATAACTCGGAAATTAATACCATGGTTTTTTTGACGGGCATATGTAGAATTTCCTGCACGATGTAAATGCAAAATCATTTCAGCTTTTCGTGCCCAAATAGCCATACTTTGAATTGCTGTATAACCAACAACTAAATCAATCATACAAATTACACTACCGATAGCATGAGAGTATTCAGCACGTTCATACATATTTTCCATTGTTGCTGCGGTAACATTAAGATAAGAACCTTTAACTTCACCAGTTGCAGCAGCAGCACGGTTAACACCTTCCATACAATATAAGAAACGTTCTTTCCAACGCATGAAAGGTTGTGAATTAATATTTTCATCATCTTTAAGAAAATCAAGACCACCTGTTAAACCTTCATAAACAACACGCCCATAGTTTTTACCTGAAAGACCTAATTTAGGTTTTACAGTAGCTCCTAATAAAGGACGTCCAAATTTATCTAATCTTTCTCGTTCTACAATTACACCTGTAGCAGGACCCTGGAAAGTTTTTAGGTAAGCGTAAGGAATCCTCATATCTTCTAAACGTAATGCTTTAACAGCTTTAAAACCAAATACATTACCAATGATAGATGCGGTTAAGTTAGCAAGAGAACCTTCTTCAAATAAATCACATTCATAAGCAATGTATGCAAAATATTGATCATTTGTTCCTGGAACAGGATCCACACGATATGCTTTCGCTCGGTAGATGTCACAAGCAGTTAGTAAATCTGTCCATACTACTGTCCACGTTGCAGTTGAAGATTCACCAGCAACAGCAGCAGCAGCTTCCACAGGATCTACACCTGGTTGTGGAGTTATACGAAATAGAGCTAGAATATCAGTATCTTTAACGTTGTAATCTGCATCCCAATATCCCATTTTAGCATATGGGATTACACCAGATTCATAACGCTCACTTTTTAATCGAGTTCTTTCCTGTACGTTCTCAGGCATCCACTTCTCCAAACGAAGGTGTGGAACTCTTAATTGTTTTCAATATGGGTTAAGGAGTAGGTTAAAAAGCCCCTTTTAATTTTATACAATAATATGTATTAAAGTATTCTAATTATTAAAATTTATATATAAATTTTATTAATTAGAATACTTTAATTATTTTAATTATTAAAATCAATATACAAACTTTATACCTTAATTTTTTTTATGTTAGTATTAGAAGTGACTTATTTATTGTTATGAAAAAGGCGATATAGCCAAGTGGTAAGGCCGTGGATTGCAAATCCTCTATCCCCAGTTCGAATCTGGGTGTCGCCTAATATATGTATATATGCTATATAAATAAGAAAATAAAAATAGTATATTAATTGGATTTGAATAACTAAATTAACTAGTATGATATAATAACAATTATAGGGGAGCGTGGCGGAATGGTAGACGCAACGGACTTAAAATTTTGAGCATCAAATCAGAAATATGATTTAATAAGTAAGTTCTCAAATTCAAGGAAATCTAAGTTATTTATAATATGATAACCCTGAGCCAATAAATAAGTTTTACGGTGCAGAGACTCGATGGGAACTACCTTAATTGGTAAAGAGAGAGTCCAATTTCAAAGACTATTTTATTTTTCAAATTTCATAGTAATGATGAAAATCAAATAGAAATGAAAATCCGTTGATATTTATAATCGTGAGGGTTTAAGTCCCTCCGCTCCCAATTGTAAAAATTAATTTATTTTTTTTAGATATGTGTATTTGTTTAAATTGTGAACGTATAAATAGTTGTAAAATTTTTGTTAATATCGAGGAAAAACATAAAGAAAGTTATAAAAAAATTATAAAAAATTATTTTTTTCCTCAATCTGCAATTTTATTATGTATAAATTTTTTTTCAAAAAAAAAATTATATGTTTTTGAATGGGATGTTAATGAGTGTTTATCATATCAAGAAAAGGCAGGTAGCTGGTTGTCATTTTATTCTAAATCTTTAAAATTGTCTTCATATTTAAATTTTGATATGTTTTTTGATTAATCGCAGGTATTATATTAGCTAAAAAATTATGAATAAAATTAAAATTATCTACTACTTCATTAATAATTTTATTCATAATTACTAAAAGTATCTGAGTAATAGTTAGTATGTAATATGGAATCATCTGATAATAAACTATTATTAAAAGATTTTATATTACTAGATAAAATACCCAATGTTTTTTTTAGATAAGGATGATTATTATCATATTGTTGTAAAGAAGGTTCATCAATTAAAGATTCACGGGTTAAAGCAATTTCACCTGTTTTAATTAATTCTAAGATCTTATATTTTTCTAATACTTTTTGAAGAGCGATAACTTTAACAGAATTTCCTGTGAATTCTATAATTATAGTAGATTCTGTAATATCTATAATTTTCAATTTAAAAATATCACTAAGATTTAAAATTTCATTTTTTTCTATTATATTAACTTGAAGTTTTATCAAAACAAGTTCTCTATTTATACTAGGAATACAAGTAATATCTTCAACTGATACAACATTAAGTAATTTTTGTAACTGTTTAGTTAACTGATATGCTTGATCCATTTCTTCATTTGAATTTATTACAACAATTGTTAATCTTTCATAAAATTTTCTTTCACATGCTGATATTGTAATACTTTCAATTTCAAATTTTCTTCTTGTTAATAAACTAATAACACGTATTAATCCCTCAGAATCTTTTTCTATGAGAGCTGATATAGTTCTTTTCATAAATATTCAAAATTTTAATTATTTAAAGTACTATAAAAAAGGTTTTCAACAAAAAATGACTTTGTTGAAAACCTTTCTATTTAGTTATTTCAATTATATTTGAAAAAGCTAATGGGTCTAAAATCGCTAATTGTGACAACATTTTACGATTCAAAAGAATTTTCGACTGCTTTAATTTATAGATAAAACGATTATATTTTATATTATATTGACGAGTTGAAGAGTTAATTCTAGTAATCCATAATTTTCGAAATATTCTTTTTTTTTCTTTTCTTCCAATATAAGAATAAACTAAACTTTTTATTACTTGCTGATTTGCTATTCTAAATAAACTTGATTGAGCACCGTTAAACCCTTTTGCAAGTTTCAAGATTTTATTTCTCCGTTTCCTGGCAACATTTCCTCGTTTAACTCTAACCATTTTTTTTTTTTTACTTTAACAAACTAACATTTTTTTTATTGCTTTAGTATCTGATTGATTTACAATAACTCGACTTGATAAATTTCTTTTTCGTTTTGAACATTTCTTTTCTAAAAGATGTCCCTTAAAAGCTTTTTGCCTAACAAATTTTTTTCCTTTAATAAGCTTATAACGTTTTTTTGCAGATTTTCTTACTTTAAGTTTTGGCATAACTTTTGTTGTTTTATAATGATTTTTATAATACATATTAATAAATTTAGCAATTTCATATAATAATTGAAAATAGTAAATTTTATTGTAATTAAAAAACAAAAGAAAAATAAAATATTTAAACTTTAAAGATAAATTGTTTCATCGCCTGGTTCCCAATCAACAGGACATGCTTCATCTGGATTTTCTGCCACATATTGAACTGCTTCAAGAATTCTTAATGTCTCATCAACACTACGACCAACAGATAAATTATTAGTTGTTGAATATTGAATTATTCCTTTTTTATCAATAATAAATAAACCTCGTAAAGCTACTCCTGAATCATCTAGCACATTATATGAAAGACTTATTTCTTTTTTCAAATCTGAAATTAAGGGATAAGCTAATTCTCCTAACCCTCCTTCATGACGCTCAATTTGGAGCCAAGCTAAATGAGAATATTCACTATCTACAGAAACTCCCAAAATTTCTGTATCAAGGTACATAAATTCTTCAAACCGATCACTAAAGGAAGTTATTTCTGTTGGACAAACAAAAGTAAAGTTTAACGGATAAAAAAATAAAACAACATACTTTTTATCTCGATAATCTGATAATTTAATTTTTCCAAATTCTTCATCAAAAACTGCAAGTGCTTCAAAATCTGGAGCTACTTTTCCTATTTGTAAATTATTATTCTTCATAAAAATACTCTCCTTATTAGTTTTTTCTAATTCGATTTAGAGTTAACATGAATAAATTTTTAAATATCTTAAAAATTATTTAAAAGATAGTGTCCCATTCTTTTTGGGAATTTATAGGCTCTAAAAAATATAAATAAACTAAATTTTTCATTATTATAAAATAATTTACACAACGATGCGAAAGGTATATTATATTTTGTAAAATATGACCAAAATGTGGTTTTTGTTTATTATTCATCTTTATTAGTGATAAATTTGCTTCAGCACAATTATCTAAGTAAAGAAAAAAACAAGGATGTTTAACATTTAAAATAACTGGAAAAAGTCGTCCAGCACTAGTATTTGTTTTTTCAATAACATGACGATCAAATTCTTTAGCATCTAAACCAAGTAATTTATAAAAGTTACTTCTTTGTAAATCATTTAAATACATAGTTGCAAATACGGACAATAAAAAGAATCTGCACCATAATTTAGCAATACTGGTAGTTAGTAATTTGGGTTGTGATTTTAAAATTGCAGCAAAAAAATCAGCATGTCTATTTTCATCTTGACGCCAACTCTCAAAAAACCTAAAGATTGGATGTACACGGTATTCTGGATTTTGTTCCAAATGCTTGTAAATTGTAATATATCGCCAATAACCAATTTTTTCTGATAAATAAGTAGCATAAAAAATAAACTTAGGTGAGAAAAATGTATACTTACGACTTTTTGTTAAAAACCCTAAATCTAAAGTAACATTAAAATCACTCATTGATTTATTTAAAAATCCAGCATGTCTTGCTTCATCTCGAGACATAAATGCGAAGCCTTCTGCCAATAATGGACTTTTTGTTTTAAGATGCCTTGATAATTCTTTATATAATAAAGAACCAGAGAATTCTGCAGTACATGAACGTTCTAAAAATTCTACAATAAGGGATTTTGAAGCTTCATCAAATTGTGTTAAAGGCTTATTAAATTGTTGATCTCTTATAAAATGGTGTTGATTATAATCAACACGAAACTCTTGAATTGTAGCCTCAATTTCTAATCTATTTGTTGAAATATCTAGCTGGGACATTTCATCAAAATTTGTAGTATAAAATCTTGGAGTTAATAAAGATTCAGTTGCAGAAGTTTTTGTCTTTAGTAAATTTTTTTGATTTTCGTTATTTAGGTTAGATTTATCTTTAATATAATTTTTCATAAAAATTTTTCCTATAATAATTTTTATTTTTAAAGAATTACGTTAATATTATTTGTTTTTAAGCTTACTTTATATTCTTAGTTTATTTTGTATTAATGATATTTATATTTTGTTTATTATTTATAATTATAAGTCACTTTTATAAAATAAAACACTTGTTTTTTATAATTAATTTTAAAAATTTAACTTGATAGAGGGAGTTAATTTAATTACCCTCCTCTATTAAGTTAAATTTTAAAAGTTTTCTTTACATCGCTTATTGCATCTTTTAAAATAGTTTCAGCTTCAGAAGTTAATTGTTTTGAAGAATTTAAAATTTCTAAATACTCAGATTTGGAACTTGTTATATATTCACGTAAACTTTTTATAAAAGATGAAATATCATTAATTTCTAAATCATCTAAAAATCCATTTGTTCCAATATAAATTATTGCTACTTGTTCTGCTACAGGAATAGGTGAATTTTGTGCTTGCTTTAAAATTTCTCTTAATCTTTGTCCTCGAGCTAATTGAGCTTGTGTTGCTTTATCTAAATCTGACGCAAACTGTGAAAAAGCTTCTAATTCAGCAAATTGTGCCAATTCTAATTTAAGCTTTCCAGCTACTTTTTTCATTGCTTTAATTTGTGCTGCAGAACCAACACGAGATACTGAAATACCAACGTTTATTGCTGGACGTAATCCTGAATTAAATAAATCCCCAGATAAAAATATTTGCCCATCAGTAATAGAAATTACATTAGTAGGAATATATGCAGAGACATCACCAGCTTGTGTTTCTATAATTGGTAATGCAGTCATACTTCCATTTCCAAGTACATCATTTAATTTTGCAGCTCTTTCTAGTAAGCGTGAATGTAAATAAAAAACATCACCTGGATAAGCTTCTCTTCCAGGAGGTCGACGTAATAATAAAGACATTTGACGATACGCTGATGCTTGCTTTGATAAATCATCATAAACTACTAAAGTATGCTTACCTGTATACATGAAAAATTCAGCTATTGCTGCTCCGGTATAAGGAGCAATATACTGTAATGTTGCAGGTTGATCTGCATTTGCAGCAACAATCACAGTATAAGATAATGCTTCTTTTTCTTGTAAATTAGTTACAGCTTGAGCAACTGATGATGCTTTTTGACCAATTGCAACATAAACACAAACAACATTTTCACCTTTTTGATTAATAATGGTATCTAACGCGATAGACGTTTTTCCCGTTTGTCGATCCCCAATGATTAATTCACGGTGTCCTCGACCAATAGGAATCATAGCATCAATAGCAGTAATTCCTGTTTGTAAAGGTTCACAAACAGATTTTCGACTAATAATACCCGGAGCCATAGATTCAATAAGACGCGTTTCTGTCGTTTGTACTTCACCTTTTCCATCAATAGCGCGAGCTAAAGGATCTAAAACACGACCTAATAAATTTTCACCTACTGGGATTTGTGCAATTCGTCCTGTTGCTTTTACTGTACTTCCTTCTAAAATGTCTCGTCCATCTCCCATAAGTACAGCTCCAACATTATCATTTTCTAAATTTAATGCAATCCCAATTGTTCCTTCATCAAATTCAAGTAATTCTCCTGCCATTACTTCATCTAACCCATAAACACGTGCAATACCATCTCCAACTTGTAATACAGTTCCAATAATATCAATATTTAAATCTGTACTATAATCTTCAATTTGTTTTCTGATAATATTACTTATTTCATTTGGATTTGTCATAAAAATTTAAGTTTTGTTCTTACTTAAATAGAAACTTAAAATTATAGAAGAATAAAAAGAATTATTTTTAGCAATAAAAAAAAACTAAGGTAATACAAATATTATTAATTTACTAAACTTGTTTCCAACTGTTTTGCTAAACATTCTAACTCACCACGTAAACTTAAATCAATAATTTTTGAATCGACCTTAATAATAAAACCACCTAAAATTTCTTTATCTACTCTAAATGTTACGTTAATTTTTGAATAATAAACTTTTGAAGTAGTAAATTCAGGTCCTAATAATATTTTAAGTCTTTCTACTAATTGTTCTTTTTGTTCTTTATTTAATGGATAAGCAGAGTAAACTTCTACAAATTTTAAACAAACAAAATCATAAGCTTTGTTTAAAAATGTTTGAATAATAGTTTGAAGAAAACCAATTCTTTTTTTATCTACTAAAAGCATTAAAAATTTTTTTGTTGTATTACTCGTTTTTTTTGTAAAACATTTCTCTAAAACATTTTTTTTATCGTTATCTGGAATTAAAGGGTTAGAAAGGTATTTTTCTAATACTGGAGTTAATTTTAATAGTGTCAACAAATTTTCCATATCAAAAATAATTTGAAAAAAAACTTGGGTATCCGTATTCTTTTCCTTTAAATATAAATTTAAGCCTAATTGTAATAAGGCTTCTGAATATGGATTTGCTATTTTAGAACCAAACATTGTATTAGCCATTCTTAATCTCCTATTTGCGTTATTTTACGATCAATAATTGCTGATTGTTCGATCTTTCCTAATTGATTCTTTATCTTACGCGTAACGCGAGTTAAAGCTTTTTTAGAAACTTCTTTAATTAAGTCATTAAAAATTTTATTTTCTCGATTACGTAAAATTTCTATTGCGACTATAAATTTTTTAGAAAGATCTTCTTTAGCTTGATCCCATCTAAGTTTTAAAACACTTTGTTTTGTAGTTTCCATTTGCTGATTAATCTCTTTTAAAATAATGTCCATCTGAGACCATTGTTTTTGAGCTTCGACATAACGCTTATTAGAGTCAGCTAATCGAGTTTCAGCATTTTCTATATCTGATATAATCTTTTTTTTACGAGTTGTAAGATTTTCAGTTAAAAAATTTTTTATTACAACAAAAAGTACCCCTAATAATATAATTAGATTTATTATATTTGTTTCAAATATATCAGTATTTATTGAAATCTCAAAATTCTCATTAGCTATAATGTAATCTATATAACTCTTCATTGTAATTAATTATAGATGGTATATGTATAAATTTTGCATAAGTTTAATTTTAATATAACTAAAAGTTTGAAATACAACAAAGTTAAAGTTAAGTAAGAATTTTATTCATAATTTGACTAGTTAAAGAATCAATTTCTTTATCAAAACTTCCTAATATTTCATCCTTATTAATTTCAAAATTGGCGGTTGTTTCATTGAGAAACTCATCAGTAAAGATTTGAGAAGATTTCATTTTTTCTTCTAAAATATCTTTATATAAATTTTGATAAGTTAATAAATCTAATTTCGCAGCTTTACGAGCTTTAGATGCTTTATTTTCGTATTTTACATTTAATTGATTAGCATTTGTTAATACATTGGTAGCTTCATCTAAACTTTTTTTTATATAAATATTTCGTTCATCAATAGTATCCAAAAGTGGATTATATAAAATAAAGTTTAAAATAAACATAAAAAATATAAATTGCAGCCCTATAACTGGTAAAGTTCCATCAAAGTCAAAAAGTCCTCCCGTTTTTTCAGTTACTAGTATGAAAATGGAATTGTAATGATAAAACATTTTTAATATTAGAAATAAAATTTATAGTTTCGAAATCTATACTCTGACTTGATTAATTAAGAGCTAAGACGTCATTAATGAAATACTTAAAGCGTCTTAGCTAATTTTTAATTAGTAAATGGATTTGCAAATAATAAAGCTAATGCCACAACTAGCCCATAAATTGTTAAAGCTTCCATAAAGGCGAAACTTAAAAGTAAAGTACCACGGATTTTATTTTCAGCCTCAGGCTGACGAGCAATACCTTCAACAGCTTGACCAGCAGCAGTTCCTTGTCCAATTCCTGGACCTATTGCAGCTAAACCTACAGCAATACTAGCAGCTATAACGGACGCAGCAGAAACAATTGGATCCATATAAATTATTAATGGGTTAAATAGTAAAAAATTAACGGATTTCTAATAACTTCTTATGTTAAGTTATTTAAATTAATGTCCTTCAACAGATTCAGCAAGTAAGCTCCAGCTAATGTTGAGAAAATTAAGGCTTGAACTGAACTAGCAAAAACCCCTAAAAGCATTACAGGTAATGGAATAAATAAAGGAACTAATACAGTTAATACAGAAACAGTTAATTCATCAGCTAAAACGTTTCCAAATAAACGAAAACTTAGTGACAAAGGTTTTGTAAAGTCTTCTAAAATATTAATTGGTAATAAAATAGGAGTTGGTTCTATATATCGTTTAAAATAACCAAATCCTTTTGTACTGAGTCCAGCATAAAAATACATGAATGAAGTTAATAAAGCTAAAGCTACTGTTGTATTTATATCATTGGTTGGGGCTGCAAATTCACCTTCAGGAAGTTTAATTAATTTCCATGGAATTATAGCACCTGCCCAATTACAACCAAAAACGAATAAAAATATTGTGCCAATAAATGGTAACCATGGTCGATAAGCACTTTCACCAAGTTGATTTACAGCTATATCTTTAATAAACTCAACAACTGATTCCATAAAATTCTGCCATCCATTTGGAATTATATTTTTATTTAACGTTCCTAAGAGGGAAAATAAAAATACTAGTAAAATAACAAAAGAACTAACGATTAATACTTGACCATGGAAAGTAATACCATTTAATTCTAAATAAAGACGTTTACCAACTTCAATATCTGATAAAAAGATTAATGATTTGAAATTAATAAAATTAGTACTTTGGAAAGTATTCATATTTAAATTTAATCAAGAAATAAATTATAACACATTATGCAATAATAAGCATACACATGAGTACTATGACAATTAAGTTAAATTATTATAGTTCAAAGTATATAAAAAAAGGAAATTTTAAGTATAAAACTTTTATATTATGTAATCTTTATGAACCTAATATATAACGAGTAAATCTTTTTATTTTTATATTTTCACCAAAAAGAGAAATTTTTTCTTTTATTAATTCTTCAACTGTAATATTAGGGTCTCTAATAAATTGTTGGTCTATCAAACTTAACCGTTTTAAAGTTTTTTGAACCCTTCCTAAAATAATTTGATCTTCAATATCATTAGGTTTATTAATTAAATCATTTTTTTTTAATTCAATTTCTTTCTCGGCAAAAAAAGTTTCTTCTGGAATATCATCAGTTTTAACATAAAGAACTTCAGGGGAAGCAGCAATTTGCATTGCAATATTTTTAACTAACTCTTGAAATTCTTCTCGACGTGCCACAAAATCAGTTTCACAATTTACTTCTACTAAAACACCAATTTTTCCACCTGTATGAATATAGCTATTCACAAGACCTTCAATTGCTTTTCTATCCACTTTTTTATCAGCAGATGCTAATCCTTTTTGACGTAATGTTTTAATGGCTTCATCAAAATTCCCATTTGTTTCTTGTAAAGCTTTTTTACAATTCATCATACCTGCGCCAGTTTTTTCTCGTAACTCTTTAACTAATATTGAACTAATTTCTAAAGTCATACTAATATTTTATCCTTGCTTGTAATATTTTAAATTAAAAATTTACTATATTATTTAAACTTTTAAAGAATTTTGTTGACCTAAACAAATACTATCTGATATATTTTTGATAATATATTTTATTGATCTTATTGAGTCATCATTACCTGGTATCGGTATAGTTGCTAGATTTGGATCACAATTAGTGTCAATAATGGATATAATAGGAATATTTAAAGAGAGAGCTTCTTGGATAGCAATAATTTCACGTTTTTGATCAATTATTACTAAAATATCTGGAATTTTTTTCATTCCTTTAATTCCATTAAAATATTTTTTTAATTTTTCTAATTCTTTTTTTAAATTGGATGCTTCTTTTTTAGGTAAATTTTTAAAAGAAGTTAATTTTTCTTGTTCTTCTAGATTATTCAAACGCTGAATTCTACCTTTTATAGTTATCCAATTTGTTAATGTACCTCCTAACCAACGGTGGTTGATATAAAATGCTCCGCATTTTTGTGCTTCACTTGCAATTAAAGAAGAAGCACGCTTTTTTGTTCCCACAAATAAAAACGTTTGATTTTTTGCTGAAGCTTTTTTACTAAAATCACAAGCTCTTTTTAGGAATTCTGTTGTTTGAATTAAATCTAAAATATGAATACCATTCCGTTCTGCATAAATATAAGGAAACATTTTTGGATTCCATCGTTGAGCTTTATGTCCAAAATGTACTCCTGCTTCTAGAAGTTGAGCCAATTCAATTTTAGCCATAGAAATAATAATCTTTTTGATTTTTGTAATTATAGTATAGTACTTTAAAATTTAGTATTTTTAATAAATTAATATAAAATAAACAAGAATTCTTTTTTTATACTATATTATCATCTTTTACAATTAGTATAATAGACTTTTAAGATTTAAATATAATTACTAAGATATAGATTAGTGATTATATTTAAATCTTATTCTCGTTCTTAATTTATTTTTTTTGAGATTTAATTGTTTTTTCAAACTTAAATTATTTTGTCCAGTTATTAATTTTTCTGGTAATAAAACTTTATTAAAAGCAATATCCTGATCAAGATAAAAACCAGTACCGGCTGGAATTAATCGACCAGTTATAGCATTTTCTTTTAATCCCCTCAACCAATCTGTCTTACCTTGAAGTGCTGCATGGGTTAAAACTCTTGTTGTTTCTTGAAAACTTGCTGCTGCTAAAAATCCATCAGTTTTTAAAGAGGATTTTGTAATACCTAATAAAATTGGGCGAAAACCTAATTTATGACCATTTTGAATAGAAAGATTAATATATTGTGCTTGATTTAAATCTATAATATCCCCTGGTAAGAAATTAGTTTTTCCTGGGTATTCTATATAGACTTTATGCGTCATTTCTCTAACAATTAATTCGATATGTTTGGCTGAAATTATTACCCCTTGAGATGTATAAATTGCTTGAACAGACATTAATAATAATATTTGTAATTTTTTAATACTACGATAAGCGGCTTCATAAATAGAGAGTGTTCCTAGTGAATGAAAATAGCGAAAATAAACATAAAGAAGAGTATGCGGGTTTAAAGGTCCTTCTGTAATAGGTTGTCCTACAGATATAGACTCATATTTTTTAACTAATAATCTCTCAGGACGAGAAGTGGTAAAACACTCATAACTAATAGTAGGTTTTGTAACAATTATAATTAATTCTTCAGTATATTTAATAGATTTAATGAAACCTTGTCTTGTTGAAAGCAAAGCTTCAGTTTTAGGTTTACGAGCTTCTAAGATATCAGCAATTTTTGGTAATCCTTGAACAATGTCACCAGTTTTTAATCGTTGGTATATTAATTGGCCAAAATTTTCTTGTTTTTTAATATAATCGCCAGGTATTTTTCGAATTAAAGCACCTTTAGAAAAAAAATAAGGGTCACCTAGATGTAAAAGAATTTTATTTCCCTTAATACTTTTCAGTAACCCGGAATTTTTAATACAAACATTATTAGGAAATAAATTATTTATATGGATTAATTGATTATTTATATAATTATGAGTAAAACTATCTAAAAAAACTTCTTGATAATCTGATTTAGTTGTTAATAGTATATTAGCTTTTACAGCATTACGTTTTGTTTTAATATTATAAACAAAATTACTAAAAGGTATTATAGTATCAAGTGACGCTATAGTAGCATAAGGATCAATAAATTGTTTCTCCTCTACAATTAAAGTTAAATTTATATTACTATTCTTTATTTCATTAGGAATTATAGTGTCAAAAAGAAAATTTTGGGAATAAAGTAAATTGACTTGAATATAAGAATTTTTTTCCTTTATTTGTTTTAATTCAAACATTATTTCTCTATTGTTTAAATGTAAAAAAGAATCAATTGTAATAGTAGAATCTAAAAATTGTATCGGTTCATCAATTTTAACCTGCTGGCCTGACAAAATATAAAAATTAAAATTATTAATTTTTAGTTTAATATCATTAAATGGATTTCGTTCCAAAATTTTTTTAGATATTTCATTAGTAAACTCATATCTAGTAACAGGACGAATAAATAAATAGAGTTGATTGTTACTATTAATAATTTCTAAATAACTCAATGATTTTATTTCAAATTTATTTAATATTAATTCTCCAGGAAAATAAACTTGTTCATTAATATCTAAAAAAGAATTAATATTTTCTTTTAACAAATATTTTTCCCCAGGTTTAATAGTAATATATTTAATTTGTTTTTCTAATTCAAAATCAATGAAACCTTTTATATTAGTAAAATAATTCGGAAAAATTTCTTGATGTCTTGTTACATAACTATCTTTCTTAAATTTAAAATCGCTTTTATTTGTATTGGTTTGAATTGTAGCTTCAGGAATATAAAAAATTGTTGATCCAAACTTCAGCCTATTAATTAAGTTATTAACTTTTTTATCATCTAATAAATTTGATTTATAAGAATTAGAAATATAAAAATAACCACCAGTTTTTGTTTTATATTTATTATTTTTTAAAAGTCCTAAAGAAAATAATTGGTTTTTAAGTAACTCTGGTTTTAAGGTTATTTCATGATTATGAGATAAATAAACTTTACAATTAATAACTTCTAAATTTTTGGTTTCAAGAAAAATCTTAAAATTATTTTGGCTTTGAAAAGAATTTTGAACTTTTAGGCTAATTATTTCTTGAGTCAATGTATTACGGCAGAAATGAATAAAACCTCCCATAGTTGTAACAATTTTAGATTGTGCTAAAGCTTGATTCTTATAAATTTTTTCTAATTTTCGAATTTTTATGCTAGTGTTGAAAGGGATACTAAAGACTTTTCCTGACAAAACCCAAAAAATATAATTTTTTTTGCTACGTCGTGTAAAATCCTCATTACTAAAAGCTCCTGGAAAACCATTTTTTTCAAGAATAATTTCTCCACTTCGTTTTGCACAAACATATTTTATTTCTTTTTGAGATAAATTTATGTCTTTTATTTTAGGTGCAGCTTCAAATAAAACTTGATTTTGTTTAATATAGTTATGATTATTTACAAGAATTAAAGTTCGTGATTCAACCTTAATATTAATTATTTTATTTGCATAATTTATAATTGTTAACCAAGATTGATTTTCACTCATAACAACATCTTGCCCATAATTGGTACGATAAGGAATTACTTTTAACGTTGGTAAAAATTGTATATACCCAGAACATTCTGCACGCCCTTGACGAGTTAATTCACCGGTAAAAACTCCTCCAGTATGAAAAGTTCTCATTGTTAATTGAGTTCCAGGTTCACCAATTGATTGAGCAGCAATTAAACCAACTGTTTCTCCTAATTCAACAAGATTTCCAGAGGCTAAATTCCACCCATAACAATGCTGACAAACTGCTCTACGACATTCACAAGTTAATGGAGATCTAATTAATATTTTTGCAATTTTAAGATTAATTATTTGTTTTGTTAAAGAAGATGTTACTTGTTGATTTCTAAAAGCAACTAATTCTTTTGTTCCAGGCTTACATATTGAAGTAGCTAAAACACGTCCATTAATAAGTTCTTTAACTGATAAAAATTTTTTCTTATCAGATTCAATATCCTCTTGTAATAAAATACCGCGTTTTGTTTTACAATCAAGTTCACTAATTATAATACTTTGTGCAACTTCTACAAGTCGTCTAGTTAAATAMCCTGAATCTGCAGTTTTGATAGCAGTATCAACTAAACCTTTTCTAGCTCCGTAAGAAGAAATAATATAATCAGTAATTGATAAACCTTCACGAAAATTTGCTGTAATCGCTCTATCTATAATTTGTCCGTTTGGATCTGACATTAAACCTCTCATACCAACTAATTGACGAACTTGTGAAATATTACCACGTGCTCCTGAAAAAGCCATAATATAAACAGAATTTAAAGGATCAGTTTTTTTAAAAAAATCAATTAATCTTTCTTTTAACTCTTCACTAGTATTATTCCAAATATAAATAATTTTTTGAAATCTTTCTACTTCTGTAATTTCCCCATTATTAGCCTTAGATTCAGTTATAAAAACATCTCGAGTTGCATTCTTCATTAGAGTAGTTTTTACGGGTGGGATTCGTAAATCTTCTATACTTATTGAAATACCAGACTTTGTCGCATATTCAAAACCTAACCCCTTTAATTGATCAACAAAATAAGCTGCTTTTCGTTGACCATAATTATTAAATGCCCATTCAATAATTTTTTTTAACTCTTTTTTGTTGATAATATTATTGGAAAATATTTTTGAATTTGACGACATTATCTTTTTTCTCATAGTTAATATTAGTTATTTAATATATCATTAAGGCATTGATTAAAAATAATCCGACCAGGTGTAGTACGAATATACTGAACTAAGAGTTTACCTTGTGATGTTTCTTTACGTTGTAGATTATTATAAACATGAATATTTATATCATTACCGAGAGCAATAGTTTTACAAAATTTCAATTCATTATCTAAAAAAATCTGATTACTATTAAAACAGCGAACCCAAATAGTAGAATGTATTTGCAATTGTTTCTGTTGATATGCGGATAGTACTTCATGAAAATTTGAAAAATAGTTATTTGTACCTTTTAAACCTATTCTATTTTGAGCAGTTAAATAATAAAAACCTAAAACCATATCCTGTGAGGGTTGGATATTTGGCTCCCCAGTAGATGGGGATAAAAAATTATTAGGAGCTAAAAGACATAATCGTGTTTCTAATTGAGATTCAAAAGATAACGGGATATGCACTGCCATTTGATCACCATCAAAATCTGCATTAAATGCTGGACAAACAAGAGGATGCAATTGAATTGCTCGACCGTTAACCAATATAGGATCAAACGCTTGCACTCCTAATCGATGTAAAGTCGGAGCTCGATTTAAAATAATTGGATGTTTACTTAAAATTTCTTTTGTTAAATACCAAATGAATGATTGATTACTATAAATAATTTTTTTAGCCTTTTTTATTGAATGACATAATCCCTGGGAAAGTAATCTATAAATAATAAATGGTAAGAATAATTCAATAGCCATCTCATAAGGTAAACCACATTGGTTTAAATGGAGTTCAGGACCTACAATAATCACTGATCGACCGGAGTAATCTACTCGTTTACCCAATAAATTTTGTCTAAAGCGACCTTGTTTACCTTCAATAATATCAGCTAATGATTTTAATGGCCTTCGATTTGTATCTACAACTTTTGAACCTCGTTTCCCATTGTCAATAAGTGTATCTACAGATTCTTGAATCATTCGTTTTTCAGTCATTATAACAATACTTGGTGCATGTACTGATAATAATCTTTTTAATCGTTTGTTTCTAATAATAATTTTTCGATAGAGCTCGTTTAGATCTGAAGTTGCAAATCTTCCATTATCCAATTGTACCATAGGACGAATTCCAGGAGGAAGAACAGGAAGAAAATTTAAAATCATCCACTCTGGCCTTGTATTAGTAGTTAAAAAATTTTCAAATATCCGAATTCTTTTAATTGCTGCTTCAACTACTTTTGTAACRTTAGAACAAAACATTATATTGCGATTGATTTCAATTTCTACTTTTAAGTCAATTCTTTTCAACTTATCATATAAAATTTCAGTACCTTGAGGTTTTTTACCATAAACAAATCCTGGACCTTGATTCTCATAAAAAAAATCTTCATATTTCAATATATTGTGCTCTTTCTCAGGTTCTTTACCACTATAAACAATAGCTTCAATTTGACTTATAGACGAATCTAAAACTATAGATAAGAAGCTTGGTGAGCCTTTTAAATACCAAATATGTACAACAGGTGTTAATAATTTAATATATCCCATTCGATGACGACGAACTCGAGATTCTGTTAATTCAACACCACAAATTTCACAAATGGCAATTTCTTCATCTTTATGCTTATAACGACCACAAGCACATTCCCAATTTTTAACAGGTCCAAAGATTTTTTCACAAAAAAGACCACCTTTTTCAGGTTTATGAGTCCTATAATTAATTGTCTCAGGTTCAGTAACTTCTCCAATTATTTCACCTGTAGGTAATATTTTTTCTGACCATTCTTTAATTCGTTTAGGAGAAGCTAAATTTATTCGTAAATATTCAAATTGTTCTTTTACATTTTTCATTTTTAGCTTAAATTTTTCTTTTTTTTCTCACTAATTTATTTTTACAATAATTTTGATTTAATAAGAGTTAATAAATTAACTTTAGAAGACTTTATTTCTTCACTATTAGATTTGCGAAGTTGATGAGTTGTAATATCTAAACCTAAAGCATTTAATTCTCTAAGTAAAACTTTAAAAGATTCTGGAACACCAGGTTCCGGTATTGGTCGACCATTAATAATCGCATTAAAAACTTCATGACGACCATTAATATCATCAGATTTTATAGTTAATAATTCTTGAAGAGTATAAGCTACGCCAAAAGCTTCTAATGCCCAAACCTCCATTTCTCCAAATCTTTGTCCTCCATGTTTTGATTTTCCTCCTAATGGTTGTTGAGTAATTAAAGAATATGACCCAGTGGAACGTGCATGCATTTTTTTATCAACTAAATGAATTAATTTCAGAATATAAGGTTTTCCAACTAAAACAGGATTATTAAATAGTTCTCCAGTTCTGCCGTCTATTAATGGAATTTTACCTGGAGAAGATTTATTAAAAAGCCAAGTTTTATTAGTTTTATAAGCCGCTTTTTTTAATGTTTTATTTACTAAAATACGTGAAGCATTTGAACGATACATTTCATCAAAAGGTAAGACTTTAAATCTCTGATTTAAGTAATCACCAGCAAAACCTAAAAGACATTCAAAAATTTGACCTACATTCATTCTTGAAGGCACTCCTAATGGATTTAAAATAACATCTATAATAGTACCATCAGGTAAAAAAGGCATATCGCATGTTGGAATTAATTTTGATATAACACCTTTATTTCCATGGCGTCCTGAAAGTTTATCTCCAATTTTAATTTTTTTTGTTTGAGCTATTGAGATACAGACCCATTCATAAACGCCAGACTCTAAATTATCACCTTTATCTCGAGACGCTGTTTGAACTTCTATAACTCGACCTGAAACACCATTTGGTACTCTTAAAGAAGTATCTTCTGGTTCTGGGGATTTAATATTAAAGATAGCTCTTAGTAATTTACTTTCTGGTAATTCTTCTTCTTCTACTATAGGAGTAATTTTTCCAACCAGAATATCACCGCTTTTTACAAATGTTCCTTTCTTAATTATGCCATTTTTATCTAAATTACAAATTGCTTTAGCTTCAATACTTGGTATTGTAATTGTTATTTCCTCTATATTAGTATTATTATCCATTAATTGGAGTTCATATCTTTCTATATGAATGGAAGTAAAAAGATCATTATGTATTAATTTTTCACTTACTAAAATAGCGTCCTCATAATTGTAACCTTCCCAGGGCATATAAGCAACCAGTAAATTTTGGCCTAATGCTAATTCTCCTCCATCTGTTCCGGGACCATCAGCAATAATTTGACCCGGTTTAACTATTTCTCCAGCCCAAATTAAAGGTTTTTGGTTAATTATTGTTTCTTGATTTGAACGACGATATTTATCTAAAAAATAAACTTTTGAATTTCCAACGTTTTCATTATCTAAAATTATAATTTGATCTGATGAGGCATAATTGACAGTCCCATTTAATAAATTAATAATTACTACTTGTGAATCACTTGCAATTTGATGTTCAATTCCTGTACCAATAATAGGCTTTTTTGGATATAATAAAGGAACAGCTTGTCTCTGCATATTTGATCCCATTAAAGCACGGTTAGCATCATCGTGTTCTAAAAAAGGGATTAAAGAAGCACCAGCTGCGATAATTTGTATAGGAGAAACAGCTATAAAATCAACAGTAGTTGAGTTAACGACTATAAATTCATTATAAAAACGTACAGGAACATATTGAGTTTCAAAAAAATAGTCTTTTGTTAATAAAACATCTGCTGATGCTACTCTATATATATTCTCTTTTTCAGCAGTTAAATAAATTGGTGTAGATTCTTTTAAAACCTTTCCCTTATAGACTCGAAAAAAGGGCGTTGTAATAAATCCATATTGATTAATTTTGGCATGGGTTGCTAAAGAAGAAATTAAACCGGCTCTTTGTCCTTCGGGTGTTTCAATTGGGCATAATCGTCCATACTGTGTAGGGTGTATATCTCTTGCTGCAAAACTAACATGTTCACTATTTAAACCTCCAGGACCTAATGAACTAATTCTACGTTTATGAGTTAGTTGTGCTAAAGCATTTATTTCATCAAAATATTGTGATAAAGGACTTAAACCAAAAAACTCTCTAATAGTAGAAGTCAAAACTTTTGATGTTATTAACGAGCTAGGCATTAAAGTATTTTCGGTATATTTTTCTTCTGTTTGAATTTTATTGGTAGATTCAATTTGTTTTGATAAAATAGTTTTTCTTATATTTTTAACTCTAAACATATCTGAGGTTAATTTTTCACTCGTGGTTATATTTTTCTTTAATCTATTAAGTGCTACGCGTATTTGAAGTTGTAAAAGTTCACCAACGCAGCGCACTCTGCGATTTTCTAAATTATCTATATCATCGAGTTTTTCATTATAAAAACTAATAGAAATTAACTTATCAATAGTTTTTAAAACATCTAATGGAGTTAAAATTCTTATATTAAGTGGTAAATTAATTCCCAATTTTTTATTAAGCTTAATACGACCGACTTCTCCAAGATCATAAAAACTTTTATTCAAAATCCTTTCGTTTATAAGTTCCCGAACCCGCAAAATAACTATTAGAATACTTTTATTATAACTTTCAAAGTTAGCTTTCTGAAACATTTTTTCATAAACAGCAGAATTAAGAGACTGTACACTTTTTCGAAGAAACTCATAATTCTGAACTGTTTGGTAAATTTCATTTTCTTCTAAGAAAAATCCAACTAAAAACCAATTTATAGGTATTTTATATTGTTTATCAATTTTGACCCAAATTAAATTATATTCTAATTCAAAAGTTAACCACGACCCATGTTTCGAAATAATTGTTCCTTCATAAAAAACTTTCTTTTCTTTTTGAAGCCTTCTATAATATAATCCTGGACTTCGTATTATTTGACTGACAATAACTCTTTCACATCCATTAAATAGAAATGTACCTTTTTCAGTCATCAAAGGAATTTCACCAAAAAATACTCTTTCTTTAAAAGAAAAGTCTTCCGGTTGGAGTGTACCATTTTTTATAACTTCTCTTTTTTTTAAAGACATCAAAACATAAATTCGTAAGTTAAAATTTCCCTTCTTTTGTAGAGCACTTAAAATATTAAAATTAGGGTAGTGTATTTTATATTCTTGGCCATAAATTATTAATTCGATACCACTTTTTTTATTTAATATAGAAGGATAATCGGTAAACTCTTCGGGTATACCCTCAGTTAAAAACCAGCAAAAGCTTAATCTTTGAACTTCTGATAAATCCGGAAGAACAAGAGGAAACTTTTGCTTTATATTTTCCAATTTATTTGTCATTCTAATTTTAATATTTTTAAGTTTTTTATCTATTAGCTATCTAATTATCTACAGAGTCTGAAACATCGAAAATTTTTTATATAGGTTTGATTTTTTTCTAGCTGCAGTATTTTTATGGATAATTTTTTTTTTCACTGCCTTATCAATTTGACTTATAGATAAAGTAAGATATTCTTTAGATATTGTTTTATTATTCTCCGTAAGATCTTTACTATAACTTTCAGCTGCAATTAAAAACTTCTTTTTATAAGTTTTTATTAAAGACTTATATGAATTGTTTTGAGTATTATTTCTTTTATTTATCTTTATACGTTTTTTCGCTGATTTATTATTGGCCATTTTTAATTAACTACCCCTAAAAATAAAATAATAACTATATTATATATGAATATTTTATTTTTAGGCAAATACTATACTTTTTAATATGTTCTCTGGCTACAGTAAGGAGAGAGTCGGATTCGAACCCACGGAACGCATAAACGTTCATCTGATTTCAAATCAGACGCAATCGACCATCTCTGCCATCTCTCCAGTTTGTTAAATTCAAACTGATTTTATTATTATATTAATTAACATAACAATAAAATCAGTTTGAATTTAAAATAATTTATTTCCATTTGATAGAAGCAGGATTTGGATTTTTTCCAATAGAGAAATCTCTTTTCCCAACAGGAGTTCTACCCTCGTTAGAAGTTTCTGGAAATACACCATCCTTTGGATGTAAAAATTGTATCTCTCCACCTGGAAAAATTCTATAGATTTTATAATCTTTTATTTTTAATTTTCTTAATTGAGTTCCTAAAGCCAAGCATTGTTCTTTACGAGCTAAATATAGAAGATTTTGTCCTAAAAGCATTAATGCAGTTCCTGCAGTCGGCATTTCAAAAAGTTGTTCTTTTTCAGAATTCCAAGTAATTACATATTTTTCTTCAAATTCTGCAGAACGTAACCAACCACCAGTACTACCACCAAAAATCGGCATGTATTTACTAGGATAAATTGACATTATCTAAATAATTATAAATTATATTTTTAAAAATTTAATAAGTTTATAAATATATTTTTCTAGCGGAGGCCGGATTTGAACCTGCGACTTCCGGGTTATGAGCCCAACGAGCTACCAAACTGCTCTACTCCGCATATTAATTAATATATAGATAGCCAAACTATTTCAATCTATTAATCTTTATTAAACATAAATTATAACAAGATTATTCGGGACGGCAGGATTTGAACCTGCGACACCCTGCTCCCAAAGCAGATAGCCTACCAAACTGCGCTACGTCCCGTAAGTCATTGATATATTTGATATTATATCAATACTCATTAAATAGTGTCAAAATAAAACTAATTAGAAAAAACTTAAGATGCTGATTCTTTAGCGGCATACATAACTTCTAAAGTAATAACGTCTACATGTTTTTTTTGAGCAAACTTTTCTGTATTCTTTTTAATTTTACTTCTAACAAATCCTGGTATTTTTTTTAACTCACACTGAGCTTCTAAATTCCATTTAATTTCAGGCTGTTTATCATTTCCTGATAAAGTAGCATTTAAAATCTCTTTCGTATCATGGCCACCAAATATTTCTAATAAATGATCTTCCATACCTAATGTAAAAGAATTATAAATTAAATCTGCAATCTGATTCGCTCCTTCATAACCTAAAAAAGGTCTATAGCTTAATGGAAAGTTTTGAATATGAACAGGAGCTGAGATAACACCACATGGAATATTTAAACGTTTAGCTACATGTCTTTCCATTTGAGTACCAAATATTACTGCAGGTTCAACTTTAGCTATTAAATCACCAATTAAATTATGATCATCTGTAATAACAATTTCATCACATAAATCACTTATTTCTTTTTCAAACCATGACTTATCATATTTACAATAAGTACCAGCCCAAACAACAGAAATACCCATTTCTCTAGTCAAAATTTTTGTCATAGCAGCTGCATGAGTAGAATCACCAAATACTATTGCTTTTTTACCAGTTAAATTTTGGCAATCAATAGATCTAGAAAACCAAGCTGATTGAGAAATAAAACGAGTTTGTATATCAATATATTTTTCAAAATTAACATTAGCTTTGTTCTCGTTTAAAATATATTGTATTTTTCTTATACATTTAGCAGTTTCGACTATTCCCATTGGAGTTAAATTAACAAAAGGGATATTGAAATTCTTTTTTAAATATTCTGCAGTTAACAATCCAATTTCTCTATAAGGAACTAAATTGAACCAAGCCTTAGGTAAATTCTTAAGTTGTTGTACTGAAGCACCTTCAGGAATAATAATATTAATTTTTATATTTAAATCATACATTAATCTCTTTAATTCAGCTATATCATGTTGATTATGAAATGCTAAATTAAATGAACCTATAATATTCACTGAAGGTTCTTTTGTCTTACATAAATCTAACTGATTAGTTTTTTGAGCTTTTTTTATATAAAATTGCACAATCTGTTCTAAAGTTCTATCAGCAGCTTGCATTTCATTTACTCGATAATGATTAACATCAGCTAATAACACATCTGCCTCTGTTTCAATAGAAGCTCTATTAACAAAATTTTGAAGGTCTTCTTGTAAAATACTTGAAGTACAAGTAGGAGTTAAGATTACTAAGTCAGGTTTTTCTTCTTTGTCTTTACGGCTTATATTATTAACAACTTTTTCTTGGGATCCTCTAGCTAAAACATGACGATCTACAACGCTGGCTGTTACTGGAGTAAAATCACGCTTTCTTTCTAACATAGATCTCATTACATTAAAGTAATCGTCACCTAATGGGGCATGCATAATAGCGTGAACATTTTTAAAGGAACTTGCAATCCGTAGAGTCCCTATATGAGCGGGCCCTGCGTACATCCAATAAGCTAGTTTCATAAAAGATTTATTAAATTAATGTAAATTATATGAGAGTATCAAATTCAAATACTCAATTTAAGATACAATTATTATAATACATTTTTAAAATTAAAAACATTTCACAATTATTTCTAATTAATTAGAAATTCATTAGTTAAACCCTTAAAAGTATATATTTATACTATAATATATTTATAAGTAGGGTCGATGCCCGAGTGGTTAAAGGGGGCGGATTGTAAATCCGCTGGTTTACCTACGTTGGTTCAAATCCAACTCGGCCTAATTACAAATAATATATATATATTATAAAATTTTATTATTTTGGTTTTTTGTTATTTTTCCCTCTATCCCACCAAACAAAATCAGGACCATCTCTACCAAGATGTACTTCTATTGCTTCTCGTAAAAATGGATTACTTTCATATTTACCAAAAAGTGCTCTTAAAAAGCATGGTATAAATATAAGTACCCAACCAAGAAATGTTAATAATGCTGCTTCTGATCTATCTGTGCTATCAAAACAAAAAATTTTAGTAAAATTAAGGAATAATTCATGTATAATACCTTGAAAAGATATAATTATAATCCCATACATTATATTAAATCTTACTAATCTATCTTTTGGTAGTTTATATCTTATAAAAATACCATATCCTAACATCAGATAAAGAAACGGCAAAAACGGTATTTGTTGTATAATCTGAAGAGATTCAGCAATATAATTTGGTAAAAAAAGTCGAACAAGATAAGGGTGCGTTTCTTCAATTAAGGGCAAATGTGTATTTATGACATCTAAATAAGGTATATAATAGGCGAATATCGATAATAATCGTTGTAAAATCACAGTATTAAATTCAAAAAACCATTTTCGAGGTTTTTTAATATTAAATTTTTGTTCTAATATAAAACCAAGGGTTAAAAAAGAAAAAAAAATGATAATTTCAATCCAATAAACATCGAAAAAAGTTCTTTTATTAGAAATAACATATATTCTAAAAATAATAATTTAGATAATTATATTAATTATGATTAATCTCCTCTAAAAATGATTGTTTAAATATAACAAATTCAAGATTAAATTTAACTTTTGCACGATTGGTTTTTCCACCTGATATCGCTTTATTAGGAAAGTATAATAACCAAACTTCTGAAAATGAAATATAACTAATTAAGCTACTAATGATTAAAAAAAAAACCAAAATAAATTAATTTAATACCCGGATCTGACTTTATTTGTATTCCAGTAGATGAAATTATATCTGTAAATTTTAAATTACTCTCTTTTATATTCTCATTACCTAAATTGTCACCTATATTAATATTTTTTATAAACTTGCCTTCACTGTTATATAAAGTAACTTGTCCTCGATTATCTCTAATGAGTATAATAAAACGCTTTAAATTATTATTAATTCGAGGAAGTGCACTAATCCATATTTTTTTATTTAAGGTATTAGTTTTTGAAATTGGTATTTGATAAATTATTAAAGGATTATTTTTACTATTCGATTTTAGGCGTAATCCTAATATTCCCCAATCGGTTTGATATATTATTAAATCTTTTAAAAGCAAAGGATTATTTACAGAAATAGTTTTTCTTTGAGTTTCTAGACCTTGACCATTTAATAATGAAATATCGGTATAAAACTGTTTAATAAAACCATTTGAGGTATAAATTGACCAAAAGTCATTTATACGAAAAGTTTTTTGAGGAATTGAAGAAAAGATACCATTTCTTATAATATTTTGTATATGAAAAACTTCAGTTTTTGGTATTATTTCTTGAGAATTAAAACCATTTAAAGATCCTAATGTACTTCCTAATAAAATACAAATAATACTTATATGAACAATAATCGGACCAATTCTACTAATTAATCCTTTATAAGCATAAAAAGTATTTGATTGTTGAAAAAGTGAATATTGCTTATTAATTAAATTATAACTTAAGTGTGTTGGAAATACCTTGCTACTATTTATTGCAAAAGTCAATTTATTATATTGGTTTTTTTGTTTATAAAAATAATATCGTCGTGAGAATTTTAAAGTTGGTAATTGCTGTAAAATAGTGCAACAAGCTAATGAAACACCAAATAGCATAAGTAATATTAAAAACCACCAAGTACTATAAATATTATTAAAACCTAAAAAAATAATAATTTTCCAAAAAGGTATACTGAAAATTTGTATTAAATAGGTATTTTGATAGAATTGAATTTCTTTATTTTGCTCAATAAATGAACCAATACTAATAACTACAGCAATTAATAATAATATTAGTATTGCTAGTTTTAAATTAGCCAAATATTTAAAAATACGTTTAATCATAAAGTTAAATACTAGTAAAATATTATTTAAAAATTTAAGCTACACGGATTCTTCCTGAAGAAGCCCAATTTTGTATCATTTGAGTACGTAAGGGATCCATTTCAAGAATTGGGATTGTTTCTTTAATAGCAACTAAAATATCATTAGTTGTAAACTCCCGATGTTCGCTAAAAGCTACATACATCGCGTCAATGATTGTTTGTTCAATTTCAGCTCCAGAAAATTTACGAGCTTTTTTACTAAGTGTTTTAATATCATATTTATGCCAAGTATCTGGTCGAAAACGTTTTAAATGTATTTCGTAAATCATTTTTCTTTCATCTATTGTTGGGATTCCTAAAAAAAATATTTCATCAAAGCGCCCTTTCCTTAATATTTCAAGAGGTAAAGAATAAATGTCATTAGCAGTCGCAATTACAAAAACAGAAAGAGTTTTTTCACCTAACCATGTAAGAAAAGTCGCTAAAACCCTGTTTGTTGTACCATTATCCGAATTTTGTTCTGAATCACTAAAAGCTTTATCAATCTCATCTACCCATAAAACACATGGTGCTAAAGATTCTGTAATACTAATCATTTCACGGACTCTAGATTCAGATTCTCCAACAATTCCTCCAAACAATCTACCCACATCTAAACGTAGAAGTGGTAATTTCCATTCATAAGCAATAGCTTTAGAAATCAAGCTTTTTCCGCTACCCTGCATTCCAATTAATAATAGTCCTTTTGGTGTAACTAAGCCATAATTAATAGCTTCTTCAGAAAATATATCAGTTCTTGCATTTAACCATTGCTTTAAATTATAAGCCCCACCAACATCTTTCAATGTTGAACGAACTGACCAAAATTCTAAGAGATCAGTTTGACTAATAACTTGTCGTTTTTCTTCTAAAATTAATGGGATAGAATTTTGATCTATTTGTTTATAAATCACAACAGCCTTACCTAGAACTCTTCGGATTTTTTCTAAGGATAAACCTTGACAAGCTTGAATAACTTTTTCAAAAATACCTTGAGATAGTTGACCCTGAATAGTTAAGTTCTTAGTAAGCCGTATTAATTCTTTTTTTATTTCTTTAGACGTGGGTAAATTAAATTTTATAATTGTAATATGATCTTTAAGATCATTCGGAATTTTAATTTCAGAATCAATAATAATAATCGTTTTTTGCTGTATTTTTAATATTTGGAGTAAATTTCTTAATTTTCTTGAAATTGTTAAGTCTTTTAGGAACCTTTTAAAATCTTTTAAAATAAAAATACTTGGAGTATTAGAATTTACTTTATTAATAAATTCGAGAGCTTCTAATGGGTTTCTTGCACCAAATTCTTTTTTTACCGGATTCATTTTATAACCATCAATAAAATCCCAAATATATATTTTACTATAACTTTGGTTAAGAATAATATTTCGAACAGTATATTCTAATCGATCCTCTTCAATAGTTAATATATAAATAATAGGGTAACGAGCTTTTAATAAAACTAAAAATTCTTCTTGAAAAGTCATGAGAAAATACTTTTTCTTATATAAATTAACTTATAAATTCATATTTACGTTATTTTTTTAGACTATATTATTTATGATTACCACCAATACTTAATTTTTTTCGTTTTTTTCGGCGACGATTATTTATAACTTGCGAACCTTGTTTATTCTTCATACGAGCACGAAATCCTGAAACAGCAACAACTTTTTTCTTTGTTCCATTCAAAGTTCTTTTTGTCATATTTTTTATTACTTTAATATAAGAAATTATAATAGCATAAATATAGAAATTTGTATATAAATTTTTTAAAAATTTTAATCACTATTATTAATTATAATATTAGAAATAAAAATTTCAAATATTATCGAATCTCTACAATCTTTTAAAGTAAAATTTAAAAGATTCGTTGCGCGTTCATCATACTGAAGGAAAGGATCTTTTTGCGCATAAGCTTCCCAACTTATAGCATCAAGTAAAAAATTCATGTTTTCTAAATGTTTATACCAATAAAAATCAATATATTTTAAAAATATAAGTTGATTATATTTATCTAGCACTCGGGAATCAGTAGAACAACAATAATGAAATTCTTTACAAATATAACTTGCCCATAATTGTTCGTAAAGAAATTTTTTTAATTCTGATAGTCTATCTATATTATTATAGATTATAGTAGTAGAAATAGATAAACGATTTAATAAGCTAATCATCGTTGTTGTTAAAATAATGTCTTTTCCCTCTCGATTTTGAGAATCTAAATAGTAAATAAAATCATCAAGAAAACCTTCACTAAATTCCATAACTAAATCCCGAATGACAGTGGTTGAAAGTACTTTTTCTCGTAAATAATAAATAACCTTCCTTTGTTTATCTAAAACTTGATCATATTTATTTAACGTTTTACGTTGATCATAATAAAACCCTTCAACTTTCTGCTGGGCAGAATCTAAAGAATTAGATAAAAATTTAGAATCTAGAATTTCATTATCAATTTTTAATTTTTGCATTGTTTCTTGAATTTTATTTCCCCCAAAAATTCTAATTAAAGGATCATTTAGACTTAGGAAAAATCTTGAACTTCCAGGATTACCTTGCCTTCCAGAACGTCCCCGTAATTGATTATCAATTCTACGAGATTCATGTCGTTCCGTACCTATTACATATAGACCACCTAACGATTTTACTATATCTGACTCTTGATTTTGTCTTTGTTTATATTTAATTAATAATTCCTCATATAAATTATTAATTAAACTTTCTAAAAGATTAAATCTTTTATTAGAAATCTCAAAAATAGTTAAAAGAGTATCTAAATTATTTTGTAAATATGTAATTAATTTAGGATTCTTTTTTAAAGCTAACTTTAAACTAATTAAATTAATGTCAACAATAAAGAAATTATCTTTTTCAATTAGTTTTTTTAATATAAAACGAGTACACTCTATTGCTTTATATTCAGGATTTCCGCCTAATAATATATCAGTTCCTCTACCTGCCATATTTGTTGCAATTGTAATAGAATTTAGACAACCGGCTTGGGCAACAATCTTTGCTTCTTTTTGTATGTTTTCCGGTTTAGCGTTTAATAACTGATGCGGTATATTATAGGTTTGTAGTAATTGAGAAAGTACTTCTGAGTTTTGAATTGTTGTTGTACCAACCAAAACTGGTTGTCCAATAGAATACATTTTTAAACATTCTTGTGCTATTGCTCGCCATTTACTTATTTCGTCAATAAAAATAAAATCTGATTTATCATTACGTTTCATTTTTTTATATGTAGGCAAAATAGAAACAGATAAATTATAAATATTTTCAAATTCTAATTCTTCTGTTTTTGCAGTCCCTGTCATACCAGAAATTTTTGGATATAGTCGGAAAAAGTTTTGATAGGTTATGGAAGCTAAAGTTTCACTTCCTTTTAACATTTGAATATTTTCTTTTGCTTCAATAGCCTGATGTAAACCATCTCCCCATTTTCTACCTTCCATTATTCTACCTGTAAACTCATCAATAATAACTATTTGATTATTCTTTAATATATAATGAATATCTCGAAAAAAAAGATATCTAGCTTTTAATGAATTTAAAATATAAGGGATCCAAGGATCTTGAATACTATATATATTATCAACATTTAGTAAGATTTTTGTGCGTGCTAAACCTTTTTCAGTTAAGCTTACTTTTTTTGCCTTCTCATCAATTTCAAAGTGTCTTTTGTTTTCTAAATATTTTGAAACTTCATTAGCTTTAAAATATTTCTCTGTCATTAAATTAGATTCACGTGATATTATTAAAGGTGTTCGGGCTTCATCAATCAAAATAGAATCAACTTCATCGATAATACAAAAATTAAATGGTCTTTGTACCAAATCTTTTTTATCTAAGACCATATTATCTTTTAAAAAATCAAAGACTAAATCTACATTTGTTACATATATTATATCACGCAAATAATTTGTTCTACGTTCTGAAATTGGCATTTCACCTTGTATTAAACCAACTTTCAAACCTAATAACCTGTGTATTTGACCCATCCATTCTGCATCTCGTTTAGCTAAATAATCATTTATTGTAACTATATGTACACTATTTCCAGATAAAGAATTAACGACAGCAGGAGAGGTTGACACTAAAGTTTTCCCTTCTCCTGTTTTCATTTCAGCAATCTGTCCATCATTTAAGACTAATCCTCCCAAAATTTGAACATCATAATGTCTTAAATTAATTGTTCTTTTAGAAGCTTCACGTGTTAAAGCGAAAGCTTCTGATAAAGTCTTTGTATCTATATAATTATTTTTGCATGTAAAATATTTTAATTTTGTTGTTTTACTTTTTAATTCACTGTCACTTATTTCTAAGAGATCTTTTTCAATTTCATTAATATAATTTAAAGTAGTTTGATACTTATTCCAAACGTTCCGTATTTGTGAAAATAATTTTATCATTTATATAGATTTATAAGTTATAAAAAAGTTTTTGAAATAAGTACAATAATTAGAAATTAATTATATAATTAATTTCTAATTATACGATCATAATACTATAGACACAAGACTATAAGCCAATGGATTTGGTATATCATCTGTAGGGGCAACAAAACTTCCCATTATTACATTATTAAATCTTAATTTTGACCAAATAATAAAATTTTCATCTAGCGAAACAATCGCTGAACACATTTCTTTTGGTAAATTTACGTCTAATAATTTATTTCTTATACCACTTAATTGACTTGATTCTAGAAAATCGGGTGAAGATAAAAACCAAAAGTCAGTAGATTTTTTTTCTCTTCGATAATGTTGTGTTCTTTCACGAAAAACTTCCTCAACTGGCTCATAACGTAAAAAAAATTCAGTACTTGCTATAATAAAATAATAAGTTGTTAAATGTTTTTGCATTTTTATTAATTAATCTATATTCTATTTATTTTTTAAAATTGAAAATAATTTTTTATTGTTTTTTAATAGATTTAATTATCCTTCTCAAGAATTTATAAAATTTAAATTAAGTAATTTATACTTATATTTATACATTGTAATATATGATTAAAATTTTGACTATTAAAAAAAAATTGCCAAACTACTTCTAAAAATAACGTTTCAATATTTTTTCAAAAAATTGGAACCTTCTAAAGGTGAGCTTGATTGAGCAAATTTATTAGGTACCATTTGACCTGCTAAATAAGCTTGTCTTCCTGCTTGAACAGCAAGACTCATAGCTGTTGCCATTTCTGTAGAATTTTTTGCTTGTGCAATTGCACTATTAATTAAAACAGCTTCAGCACCAAGTTCCATTGCATATGTAGCTTCACTTGGTGAACCAATTCCTGCATCAACTATGACAGGTATTTTAGAATTTTCAATAATAATTTGAATATTATAAATATTTTGAATTCCTTGCCCAGAACCAATCGGTGAACCTAAAGGCATAATTGTCGAACAACCAATATCTTCTAAATGTTTTGCTAATATAGGATCTGTATTAGTATATGGTAATACAATAAAACCTTTTTTTACTAAAAACTCTGCTGCTTTTAATGTTCCAATTGGATCAGGAAATAAATATTTAGGATCAGAAATAACTTCTAATTTAACAAAATTATTATCTTGTTGACCAATCCTTTTTGATAACTCACGTCCCAAAAAAGCTAACCTTATGGCTTCCTCTGTTGTTTTTGCACCAGCAGTATTTGGTAATAACCATAACTTTTTCCAATTAATAGCAGTTATTAAATTATTATTATTAAAAATATTAGAAGAATTAAAGCGTCTTATAGCAACAGTCACTATTTCTGTCTTACTTTTTTCTAAGCAATTCACCATATCTTTTATAGTTTTATATTTACCAGTACCAACAATAAGACGAGAATTAAAACTTTTATTTCCAATAACTAATAGGTCTTGTTTTACCATAACAATAAAAGTTTTAATTTTTTGATAAATAAAACCAGTGTAATCTAATTTTATTTACTTGATTATTATATAACATCTTATTTGAGAAATAAAAAAAAACTAATAAAATATAATATGAACTTCAAAGCGAGTGACGCGATTCGAACGCGCGACATCAACCTTGGCAAGGCTACGCTCTACCACTGAGCTACACTCGCATATTTACTACCCCATGAATTCTATCACAAAATTATATTATAATTTAATATATGTATTAAATTATAGATTTTAAATAAACTACTAAAAATATTGCCTTAATAGATACACATAAATATTAAGMCAATATTTTTAGTAGTTTATTCAAAATCTTTTCTATTTGGATTTCTTGATGGATCATTAGATAAAAAACCAAATATAAAAAGTGAACTAAAACCTGTTACAATAGCATAAACAAATAATTTTAAAAAATATAGACTTAGCATAAAAAATCTCCGATAAATTTATTTACTAATAATTATATATCAATTAAAAAAGATTTATCAAATTCAATTATATATCTTGTCTAAAGCTAGCTCAAGTTATTGATCATCATCCGTAAAGTCCGTATCAATTACTGTATCATCATCATTTGTTTTTGATTGTTCTGTAGAATCTGAACTCGTAGAGTTAGATATTTCTTCTCCAATTATTTGTGCTAATTTTTGTAATTCTTCCATTTTTGTTTTTAAAAGTTCATTATCAAATTCCTCTGTTTGTAAAATTTCTTTAATATTGGTAATTTCTTTAAAAATAGATTCTTTCTTTTCAAGAGGTAACTTTTCGCCATATTCTTTTAGTTGTTTTTCAGTTTGATAACAAATTAAATCAGCTTGATTTTTTAAATCAATTTTTTCTTTTTTTTCTTTATCAGCTTTAGAAGACTCTTCAGCTTCTTTTATCATTTTTTCAACTTCATCTTTATCTAAGGTTGACGAATTTTGAATATTAATACGTTGTGTTTTACCTGTACCTTTATCTTTTGCCGTTACTGATAAAATACCACTAGCGTTAATATCAAAAGTTACTTCAACTTGTGGAACTCCTCGTGGAGCTAATGGTATTCCCCCTAATCTAAAATTCCCTAAATTTTTATTATCTTTTGATAACTTACGCTCTCCTTGAAGTACTTCAATATCTACACTCTCCTGATTATCTGTAGCAGTCGAGAAAGTTTCTGATTTTTTAACAGGAATTGTAGTATTCCGAGGTATCATTACTGTCATTAATGAACCTAATGTTTCAACCCCTAATGATAATGGAGTTACATCTAATAAAAGAATATTTTTAACTTCACCTGCTAAAACACCACCTTGAACAGCTGCTCCAATTGCTACTACTTCATCAGGGTTTACACTTTGATTTGGCTCTTTTTCTACTAGTTTAGAAACCAAGTTCTGGATAGCTGGTATACGAGTTGAGCCACCTACTAATACTAATTCATTAATAGAACTTTTCTCTACGCGAGCATCTTTTAAAGCAGCCTCAACTGGTAATTTACAACGATTTATTAAATCTTCACAAAGTTCTTCAAATTTTACTCTCGTTAATGTTTCTTCGATATGTTTAGGACCATCTTGATTTGCTGTAATAAAAGGAAGATTTATACTAGTTTCAGATAAACTTGACAATTCAATTTTTGCTTTTTCAGCTGCTTCTGTTAATCTTTGTAATGCTTGCGGATCAGATTTTAAATCAACAGTTTCTTTTTCTTGAAATTTTTTTAGAATATAATTTACAATTTTTTTATCAAAATCATCTCCACCAAGTTTAGTATCACCTGAGGTAGCTAAAACTTCAAAAACACCATCACCAACTTCTAAAAGTGAGACATCAAATGTTCCACCACCTAAATCAAAAATAAGAACTAATTCATTATTTTTTTTTTCGAGACCATAAGCTAAAGATGCTGCTGTTGGTTCATTAATAATTCTTTTAACTTCCAATCCAGCAATTCGACCAGCATCTCTTGTTGCTTGTCGTTGTGCATCATTAAAATAAGCAGGAACTGTTATAACAGCTTCATCAATAGCTTGACCCATATAAAGACTAACGTCGTTTGAAAGTTTTCTTAATATCTGGGAAGAGATTTCCTCAGGGCTGAATTGTTTATCTAAATTAGAACAAACAATTTTAACATTATCTTTATTATCGCCAATAAGTTTATAAGAAACTTCTTTTGCTTCTTTATTTAACTCACTAAATTTCGAACCCATGAAACGTTTTATAGATGAAAATGTATTTTCAGGATTAATTACAGCTTGTCGCTTTGCAATTTGACCTACTAATAAATCTTTATTTTTTGTATATGCGACAATTGAAGGTGTTGTTCTAAGCCCCTCAGTATTATTAACAACTGTTGGTTGACCCCCTTCCATAATAGCTACTACTGAATTAGTAGTTCCTAAGTCTACACCAAATATTTTACTACTAGTTTTTTTATTTTTAGATGTACTCATAAAGTTTGTTCCTATATTAAATTTTAAATGACTATATAAAATGTTCTTATATATAAACATCTATATATACCTTTTATTTCTATTATTATATTTAAATTTTATATAAAGAAAAAGGGTGATTTCCCTATGAAAAGAATGGCGGTAATCACTCGAAAATACTTTTACTTAGGAAAAAACTATAAATGTATTTATTTTTTTGAAAATCATATCGGAAAGAGAGGGATTCGAACCCTCGGTACAAAAATTTTTGTACAATAGATTAGCAATCTAACGCTTTAAGCCCCTCAGCCATCTTCCCATAAAAATGACTCTGGCTGGATTTGAACCTGCGACCAAGGGCTTATGAGTCCCCTACTCTAACCACTGAGCTACAGAGCCAAGTTATTTGTTTTTTTAACTAAAACCAATATAATAAAGTTTCTATTTATAATGCAATTTCAATCTTATTATAAATTTACCTTTTTAGTAAGTCTAGATTGACAAAAATCATTTAGTTATGAAATATTAAGTGCATGCATACACTTAATATTTTATATATTATTTCTTCAAACCATATTTTTAGGGGGTTGTATCTCAATTTGGTTAGAGTATCACCCTGTCACGGTGAAAGTTGCGGGTTCGAGTCCCGTCAATCCCGAAATAATCTATTTATTTCTTAAAATCTAGAATGAACTCTAAGCTGTTTTATTACTGACAATTATACATTCAGTTGTTAAAATCATGCTAGCAATTGAAATTGCATTTTGTAATGCTGAGCGAGTTACTTTTGCTGGATCAACAATACCATAATTAAACATATTTCCAAATTTGTTTATTTCAGCATTATAACCAAATTCAAAATTCCTTTCTTCTAATAAATCTGCAATAACACCTCCATTAGCACCAGTATTATCAGCAATTCTTTTTAAGGGCTCTTTAATAGAATCTGCTAAAATATAAGCTCCGATAAGTTGATCATCTTTTAAATTTTGTTTAGCCCATAATTTTAATGAAGTTGATAAATGGGTTAATGTTGCTCCTCCACCCGGAATGATACCTTCTTCAACAGCTGCTCTAGTTGCATTTATAGCATCCTCAAGTCTTAGTTTTTTATCTTTCATTTCTGTTTCTGTTACTGCACCAACTTTTATTACTGCTACTCCTCCAGAAAGTTTAGCGATTCGATCTTTTATTTTTTCAATGTCATATACTGATTCTTTCATTGCTATTTGTTTTTTTAACTGATCACATCGATTTTTTATATTATCACGATTACCTTCAGTAATAATAGTAGTTGAGTCTTTTGTAACAATTATTCTTGAAGCTTTACCTAATACATCAAGTTCAACATTATCTAATCGTAATCCTAATTCTTCAGTAATTAAGGTTCCATGTGTTAAAATAGCAATATCTTCTAGAAGATATTTACGAAAATCCCCGAAACTAGGGGCTCTAATAGCAACAACATTAACAATCCCTCTTAATTTATTCAGAACTAAGGTTGATAATGCTTCTTTTTCTATATCTTCAGCAATTATTAATAATGGGGTTTTTGTAACCGCTACTTTTTCTAAAATTGGAATTAAATCTTGTTGAACAAGAGTAAGCTTTTTATTTGTAATTAAAATAAAAGGATTTTGATATTCAACTTCTCCTTTTTCAGGATTTGTAATAAAATAAGGAGAAATAAATCCTTTTTCTAATCTCATACCTTGTGTTATACTTAATTCAGTGAATGTATTATTACTTTCTTCTAAAGAAATAATTCCATCACTTCCGACCGTTTTAAGAGCTTTAGCAATCATTGTCCCAATTTCTTTATCATTTCCAGAAGAAATTGTGGCTACTTGTTCAATTGCCATATTATTCTCAATCGGACGAGCATATTCTAAAATTTGATTGGTTAAATATTTTGTAGCTTTCTCTAAACCAAATTTTAAAGAAATTGGATTTGAACCAGCTGCTACATTTTTCATACCCTTCTTAACAATCCCATAAGCTAATACAGTAGCTGTAGTTGTGCCATCACCTGCTACATCATTTGTTTTAGAAGCTGCTTGTCTAATTAAAGATACTCCAGTATTAGATATATTATCTTTTAACTCAATTTCTTTCGCTATACTTACGCCATCATTAATAATTTGAGGTGAACCATATTTTTTATCTAAAACAACATTTCTACCTTTTGGACCTAAAGTGACTGAAACAGCTTCAACTAACACTTTCATCCCCTTCTCCAATGCTTGTCTAGCTTCTTCTTGATATAATATTTTTTTACTCATACTAGTAATAAATTTAAAATAGAAAATTCTTAAAAGTGAAAATATTTTTAAAAAGATTTGGTTTTTACTTATAATCTACATTATAAATAAAAACCAAATCTAAAAGAACAAAAAAAAATGTTTCTACTATTTATCTCATAAATTAATTCCAATCTTTTTCAGATTGTGATAATACAAAACTAGCGACATCTTCAATATCATCGTCAGACAAACGACCACCAAAAGCTGGCATAGCGTTTTTTCCATTAGTTACTTGATAAGTAATAGCACTAATACTGTCCATTTGATTTGTTGATAAAGCATCTTTTTTTAAAGTTTTTTCAGGCATAATAACATTATTACCACCAGCGTGACATGCCGAACAATTAGCAGTAAAAACATTTTCTCCATGATTAATATCTACTGCTTGGACTGAAGTATAAAAACTAATTAAAGTTAAATAAGGAATAAATAAACCAAAAAAAAATTTTTTCATTAATAATTCTCGTTTAGAGTATTTGATAATTTAACAAAATAAAAATCTATTATTTTTTAATATAGAATTAGAATAAGAGATTAAAAATCTTTGTTTCTTAATAATTAATAATAAATTTTCCCCCCTCCCCATTTTTCAGAAACAATTTTTGGTTGTAATAAAATATGTCCGGCAATATCGACTAAATCCTTTTCATCTAAAGATCTCATTCGGGTAAAAATATTAGCACTTTTAATACTCGGATGAATCTCTGCAATTGATTCTAAACCATCATAAGTTGTAGGATTTTTCATATAATCAACTAATGCATTAATATTATTACGAGCTGGGGTAGCTAGGCTTAAAGCTTCTGGATCAAGTCCTAAATTAGGATTTGTTTTTGTTACACCTCCAACATGACATTGTCCACAACTAGAATTGAATAATCTTTTGCCTCTTTTAACTTGTTCTGGTGTCAATATTGTTGTTTTTCCATCACTAGTTACAGGAATTGTTCTTGTCGCTTCATCTAATTCAATAGCTAAAACTGAAAAACTAGCTAAATTTATTAGAGATACTATAACAAAAATTGTAAAAAATTTTTTGAACATACTAAACTGAAGTTATAAAATATTTTATTATTGAAACAAAAGACAATAATTAGTCATGGATTTTAATCTGATTTATTAGAATATAATTTTGGTAATTTTAATTGTTCCTTAACTTTCTTAGCTACTAGACCTCGAAGTCTAATATTTTCCCATCCAGCAACAAGAGAAACACTTACTAAAAGAACTTGACTAAATAATAATATTGGATCAAGTCTCCACCCATGAATAATTAAAATAGAACCATAAATTAAACCTAAAGTTGTAAAAAAAATATCTTCATCACGTGAAAGTTCTGGTCTTATAATTCTTAAAAAATATAAAAGTAAAACACCAACAATTATTACCAAGCCCAGAAGAAAATTTGCTCCAAAGACTATATTTATCATAAACCTTTAAATATTGAAAAATTTATTTATTAGATAGTTAAAATGTTAATAATTCTTGATTTCCTATAAACTTTAATATATTTAAATATATCCAGACAGTATTATAATAATATTTTCTAAAATTTTAATAGACTTTATTAAAAATATAAATTTAAAACCTTATTCCATGAATAATATAAAAAAATAAAATCATATAAATAATCTATTTTTAAAATTCTATTTCTTTGGTGGAACACGAGTTAAAGAATCTTTTTGACTAACAAATGATAATGCAAGTGTAATAGGTAAAACTACAATAAGCCCACCAGCAATTAAGCTATAGAAAAAGTTTGTTAAAGAAGGGGTCATAATTTTATTTTTTTTCTTAATTTAATAAATAATAAAATAAATTTTCTTGAAATATAAATTTTCATATACTTCTAGAAATAGATAGCAATTACAAAATTAAAAAAACCAAAGATTATTTTAAAAATAAATAAAATCCAAAATAACTACTATATATATTATAACATATTTTAGTTAATCAACTTTTGTAAATAATATAATATAATATAGAAATACTATAATATATTATGTTACTTTTTAATTAGAAATTGATATTGATGTAGTAGTATTACTTTTTTTAAAATAAACCATACCTTCTTTAAGAGCATATAAAGTATAATCTTTTCCAATACCTACATTATCGCCTGGTTTAAAGGTTAGACCTCTCTGTCTTATTAAAATGTTACCTGCTTTAACTTGATGACCATGAAAACATTTTACTCCCAATCTTTTAGGTTTGGAATCTCTTCCATTTTTCGTACTTCCTGCACCTTTTTTATGGGCCATTTTAATATATTTAAAAATATGAAAAATAATGTATTTCGTAAAACAAAAATTATTAGGTATTATTATTTTTTTTTAACTAATACAATAAATTTGGTATCTAATATAATTTAGATTAAAAAAAAATAATAATATTTTATAAAGTAATTAATGGTTTTTTTATCAATAATACTATATAATCAATTTAGAAAATTTGTAAATTTCAAACTAGATGAAAATTATTATTAAATAATCGAATAGCTAAAAATAATATATTATAATTAATTATAATATATTATTTTTAATAACCATAATAAAAAAGTAGACTTTTAAGCTATAATATAATATTATTACTTTTTTAATAAACTAACTTTTGTAACAATATAAATAATAGAAACTGATAGTGTTTTGTTTTAATTATTTAATAAAAATAAATAATAGTTATATTAAAAAAAGATTAATGACAAATTTAAAAGAAGAAGTTCCTAGTTTATCAAGAAAAAGAATCCTAGATCTTGTTGAAGAAAACTATAAAAAAAAAAATACCGCAAATTTGTTTGTTGGTGACACAGTAAAAATAGGAGTATTAATTAAAGAAGGAAATAAAGAAAGAGTTCAATATTATCAAGGTATTATTCTTGCAAAAAAAAATAGTGGGATTAATTTAACAATTTATGTTAGAAAAGTCTTTCAAGGTATTGGTGTCGAAAGAAAATTTTTAATACACTCACCTAAATTTGAATCGATTGAAATAATTAAATCTGCCCGTGTAAGAAGATCAAAACTATATTATTTACGTAAAATTACTACAACTAAAGGAAGTCGTTTGAAACAAAGATTTAATAGTAAATAATATTGCATCTGGCTGGGTTCGAACCAGCGTTGTTCTAATAAGAAGACGGATTATGAGTCCGTTGCCTTCAACCACTCGGCCACAAATGCATAAAATTATTAAGATAAAAAATAAGGAGCTGGTGGGATTTGAACCCACGTCCATTTTAAATAATTAACGAACTAACTAATAAAATCACAGATTTAGTTATTTGTTTAATTATTTTTAATTAATTAAAATTTTTTCAATTATATAAATAATAAATATTCAATAATTAATTATTAAACATTTTAATAACTTAGATAGTCTATATATATTTATATAATAAGAAAATTTTCTTATTCTTTATAATAGTATAAGTATAATATAAAACCAAAACTAAACTTTTTTAAAGTTTTAGAGAAATTAATTTTTTACCTCTTTCAATTAAAAATTATCATTAATTGATAATAAAACTCACGAATTTTATGCAAAAACTTGGCTTTTATTAAAATTAATAATATTATTTGCAATTATTTAATATTTTAAAAATAAAATCTGCTTATTAATTAATTTAATTATAAATGTCGAAACCAATTCAGCCCCTTTATATAAAAGTTTTTTAAATAAACTATTCCCATAATTTATTTGTTAATAATAAAATTAACTTTAGATTGATAATGACACTACAAAAATAATAAATTGATAATATATATATTTATTTAATTATTAGTTAAATATTAAAAATAATTTTTAATATTATATAAAAGTGCTAAACTAAAGTATAAAACTACTAATATTTGAATTAAATTATCAATAAAAATTTCGGCTTTACTAGAACTTTCAAAAAATTTAAAAGGATCTAGATTTTCTTGTAAACTTTGTTCATTAGGACTTCTAATTAATATAATAAAAATTAGTATAATATTTATTCCTATTGATATTATACTCAAAAATTTCGTACACGTCATAATAGTATCAATTATTTAATAAAGATTTAGATACGTAATAATTTATTTATTATTAAAAATTAACTTTATTATTTTATTTTTATTCTCCTTGAACTTTTAATAATAAAAATCCAAGAGATAATCCAATAATTACCATACTAAAACATAAAATACTAATTGATAAAATTTCTCCACCCATAACTTCTTCAATCCTTATGATTAAATTTATATTACCTTAAAATCCATTACGTCCCCAAACAACTAGTGAGAGTGAAAATGTAAATATCATCATAATAGTAGCCCAACCTAAACTAATTATATCCATAAGTAATATTTAATGTTTAATTATATCAAATCAACATAAATTGACTAGTATTTTACTATTAATCTATATGTATACTATTTTAATTTTAAATCAAAATAAAGTATCGCTTTTTTTTTTAAAAAAAGCCCAATGTTAATGCTTTACTTATTGGTAAACAAGCACCAATACCTAACCAGATAGCAACGAATGTTCCTATTAAAAATACAGTTGAAGCCACCGGTCTACGAAATGGATTTTGAAATTTATTAACATTTTCAATAAACGGAACTGTTATCAGTCCAGCAGGTACAGCGGCCATAGCTAAAACACCTAATAGTTTATTTGGTAATACTCTTAATAAATTAAAAGTTGGGAAAAAGTACCATTCAGGTAAAATTTCTAAAGGAGTAGCAAATGGATTAGCTTTTTCACCTAACGCTGATGGTTCCATTACTGCTAAACCAATAACTATTACAAAAGTTCCTAATATACAGATAGGAAACATATAAAAAATATCATTTGGCCAAGCAGGTTCACCATAATAATTATGTCCCATTCCTTTTGCTAATTTAGCTCTTAATTTAGGGTCAGTTAAATCTGGTTTTTTTAATATTGACATAATTTCTCCTAATAATTAATATTATATAACACAAGTAAAAATTTTATTTTAATTTTAAAAATTAATGATTTATTTAAATATTTAAGATATAAAGATAACTTTATATTTTATTTATAACTAATAATATTATTAGTTATAATGGTCCAGAAATTCCTTGTTTTCTTATCATTAAAAAGTGAGTAATCATTAAAGCTGCTGCAACTAAAGGTAAAACAAAAGTATGTGCGCTATAAAAACGTGTTAAAGTGCTTTGACCTACGCTTACTCCTCCTCGTAATAATTGAACTATTGGTGGGCCAATAACGGGAACCGCTTCTGGTACTCCAGTTACAATTTTACACGCCCAAAATCCTACTTGATCCCAAGGTAATGAATAACCTGTTACACCGAAAGAAACTGTAGTTACTGCTAAAGTTACGCCAGTAACCCAAGTTAATTCACGAGGTTTTTTAAACCCTCCTGTTAAATATACACGAAAAACATGTAAAATTAACATAAGAACCATCATACTTGCAGACCAACGGTGAATAGAACGGATTAGCCACCCGAAGTTAACGTCAGTCATAATATATTCAACAGACGAAAAAGCCTCACTAATACTAGGTCTATAATAAAATGTCATTGCAAACCCAGTTGCTACTTGAACTAAAAAACATGTAAAAACAATACCACCAAAACAATAAAAAATATTAACATGTGGTGGAACATATTTACTTGTAATGTCATCAGCAATGGATTGAATTTCTAACCTTTCTTCAAACCAATCATAAACTTTACCCATAATTTTATTAAGCTTCTAAAGTTAAAAATTTATTAGACACAATTAGACTAAATTGCCAGAAACCAGATTTGAACTGGTGACACGAGGATCTTCAATCCACTGCTCTACCAACTGAGCTATCCCGGCTTTCACACAGAGATTATATCATAATATATTTATCATAATTAAATTGTAAACAATTATACTATTAAATTAATATATGAATAATATTAAATGTGTTTTTTTTTTTATTTTAAATAAAAAATATGTTATATCTAAATTATAAGTATTAATTAAACTTAAATAACAATTTATTATTATTATATATGTATAGAACAAAATAAAGTATAAGAAACTCTTCACTTTATCCTTAATTTTAACTTTTAAAATCAGATGATTTCAAAAACCTCTTCAAATTTTTTTTTTACTTTATAGCCTGAATCAATGGTTTCTAAAGGGTCTTTTCTCAAACGGTGTCGTAAGCATAAAATAATAATTTTTTCAATATCCTCAATTACTACATCTTTTTTACCTTGAAATGCTGCATAGGCCTTTGCAGCTCTATTAGTAACAATATCTCCTCTTAAGCCATCTACATTTAACTCACTACATACTTTTGAGATCTTAACTCTAAAGTCATAAGATAATTCAGTTTTATCAAGTAGATTTTGAGCATCAATAATCCTTTGTTTTAACAAGGCTTGTTGATCTTTATACTTATGGACCCACGACTGAGGATCTAAATCAAATAAAGTTCTTTCTTCAACAATTTTTACTCTTAAATCAGGATCCTTTACAGTTCTGATTTCAGCATGCATACCAAAACGATCTAATAGTTGCGGTCGTAATTGACCTTCTTCTGGATTTCCTGAACCTACTAATACAAATTGGGCAGGATGACGTATAGATATACCTTCTCTTTCAACAGTATTCCAACCAGAAGCTGCAGAATCTAACAAAATATCTACTAAGTGATCATCAAGTAAATTAACTTCATCAACATATAAAATCCCGCGGTTAGCTTTTGCTAACAGGCCTGGTTCAAATGCCTTAATTCCTTCGGTTAAAGCTTTTTCAATATCAATTGTTCCACATACCCTATCTTCAGTAGCTCCTAATGGTAAATCTACCATAGGAATTTTTATAAATTCTGTTTCATTTTTTTCTAAAGATTCTTCATTGGGATGACGATTAAAAGGATCATCTTTAATTACTTCAATTTCAGGTAATAAATCTGCAATCGCTCTTATAGTTGTTGATTTGCCAGTCCCTCTATCTCCCATAATCATCACACCTCCAATTTTAGGATCAACAACATTTAATTCTAAAGCAAGTTTCATTTCTTCTTGACCAACTATTGCAGTAAAGGGAAATATCGGAGTATTTATATTTTTGAGATTTTGTTTATTCATTTTTTCTTTCGTTTTATATATTTTTAAATAGAAGATTTTTAATTTATTTTTATTTAATAGATTAATAGATATAAAAATATCTATTAATATTAAACGTTAACTATAAAGATTGTTAATAATTTATAAATACAATGTTTTACCTAAACGAAATGCTAATAATCCTGGTATAATAGCTAAAGTTAAAGCTATTAATATTTCTGTGTTTGTTAACATTTTGCTAATTATTCTCCTTTTTATAAAAATTTAAACTTTTATTATATATTATAGTATCATTTCTTTACTATTTATGAATATATTAATTATTTAAATAAAATTATATCTTATTTTTTACTAAAACTTATAAATTTAAAAATGAATTCTTTATTCCCTTTATTATACTCAGCTCTTTTATTTTGTTTGCTTCTTTTAATTAGCTTTTTTATTGTGAAACAAATACTTAATACTCAAGGCTTAGAAAGAAAAATGTTTGAATTACAGATAATGATAAAAAAAAATGATGGATCCCATGAATTATATTATAAATTAGGTCAATTATATTTAAAAAAAAAGCTTTTTTCTAAATCAATTTTATTATTTCGTGAAGCGATAAAGAACTGGGATATAAATGATAATATTGGACTTGCAAGTTTATATAATAGTATAGGCTTTACTTATTTTACTCTAAAAGAATATAATTTAGCAATTTATTATTACAAAATTGCCCTTAAAATTATTCCCGATTATATTGTAGCTTTAATTAATATTGGGTATGCATATGAAAAACAAAATTTATTACTCGAATCTTATAACTCATATAATAAAGTTTTATTTTATAATGCTTATAATAGTTTAGTTTTAAAAAGAATTAAAATCGTGAAGAGACTATTAATGAGCAAATCGTAATTTTGATAATAGTGGTCGTTTATTAACTAAAGCAGATTTAGTTACAATTATTGAACAAGATATTACAAAAAGTAGCGTATTTAGTTTAAGTTAAAAATTTTATTAAAACTAATAAAAAAGTTATCTGATAACAAATAAAATTTTAAATGACTACAGCATTTGTAGAGCTTGACAATTCTTCTTCCTTGAGAGTAGTATCTAACCTAGGGTGAAAACATATTTCTTAATTT